CCTTTAAACCGTAGTAACCCGTCACTGTAAGCACCTCTCCCTTCTGTAATCTAAGCGACACCTCGTCAAATCGATCTATTGGCATCCTTGTCCACCTCCTTAAATAACCCGCCGGGGTGGGTATTCATATAGCGAAGCGGAGTCTGGGGCTGGCGTCTTTGCCACTGAAGGAACCGCGGTCGTCAATGGCTTGGCGGGCTGCGCCTTTTCCTTGCGGCGAGCCTGCTCTCTCTTAAATTGGCTTCGGGTCATATAGATTACGCGACCATTAGGTTTTCCATCGCCCGCCGCAGCCACACTTATACCTTGGCGGCTTTGCTCCCGATTGTCGATCACTAGGTAGATCAGAAGAGCAACGAGGATAGCAAGCAAGATGAAGGCCCCTATCTGCAACAGCGCCTGACTAGCCAGATCCAGGAAATCAAGCTCACCTGCGCGGATGAGGGACCAAGTGCTCCGCGTCTTAGAACGTGCCGTCCGGCGCACCTTTATCTGGTTCCACCATTGTTCAAACCATACGGGGGCCTGCGCAAGGGCCGACGCTGGCCATAGATTGCGCGCTACCCCCATTAAGCGAGCCAGACGGGTGCGTTTAGGGGAGCCGGCTTGTCTATAGACGAAAGACCCGTTAGGGTCAATCACGGTAACAGCTATGGGGTCCACATCAATAGGATCCTTTGGTGGGTTCAATAGGATCCTTTGGTGGGTTCCGCTCTTGGCGGGGTGGGAATAAAGGCCTCGTAAGTGGTTCCCGGTGGTGGACCTCAGCCGATCGAAAATCGGCGAGAGGACTCTCCTCTTGGATTTCGTTACGGGACGGGTAGGCAGGGCAATCCGCGTAAAGCGGGTTGGCAAAGCTAAAGGTCGGGGGCGAGCTAGCGGGCCCACTGGAAGACCGCGGTTCCAACGAGAAGCTGGGCGGTTATCATGATCAATGGATTATAAGGAACGGAGAAGCTCAGCTTGCCCCCCCCCCTAAAATGATTCGCTTCACAATACGGCTAGCTTGCTCGGGCTCGTTGGAATAATAATCAAGTTCGCCGGCGACCTGGACAAACTCAACTTCCCTAACGAGAACGCACGCTGCTATCATGGCCAGGCATGCGGGGAGAAGGAAGCTCCACATTCCCTGGACCGCAATCTGACGGGTCCTCTCCCGGACAGAACACTCCTGGGCTTTTCCTTTCCCTGAGATCTTGTTATAAGCAAGCGTGATCGGGTACGTTGCGTAACCCAGAAGATCGCGAACACCTTCTGGGACCGATCCATGGCAGCTCTTCGGCACTAGTCGCGGGTAGCTGGGAAGATCCCTATAGGAGGTGGCAAAGGGGTGCTGAACAGGGCACCGACGGTGGAAGTAGGGTCGGGCTCCAGGCCCAAATAGGCGAAAGAGGAGGTAACACGTGCTGGTAATACCCGTGCTTCCCTCATTAAGGAGATCTACGAGTTCTTTGTATCGAGAGGGAAGAGCAGCCAACCTCGACAAGCCAGAACTCAATACGCCTGAGAGGGAATAAGGCAGGCCGGCCGAGGTGGTGCTAGGTAATAAAGGGGGGAGCTTGTGCTCGTCACGCATAGACGCAGTCTCCGCCTTTAAATAGAGGTCTCCCACCAGTCCTTTGAGACCCGCCCTGACTTTAATGTGAGAGACTGCCCACCTTACTATCTGTTCTTCTGTCCATGTTTCCTCCCTTCGGCGGGCATCCTCGAGCTCAGGATGCCGCTTCAGGAAGTCCCGGGTTCTCTCCTCCTCGGGAACTGTACACTGGTTTTCCAAGCCCCCACGCTCTCTCCTTTTTGCAGCAGAACTATTCCTCTTGCAATAACCCTGTCCAAAACGGTTGCAAGTTGGAGAAGTATCGACACTATCGACACTATCGACACTATCGACACTATCGACACTACCGACACTACCGACACTACCAACACTGTCGACACTACCCACGCTATCAACGCTATCAAGAGTGTCGACACTATCAACGCTATCAGGAGTGTCGACATCCTTAGCACTATTAAAATCATTGGCACTACCTACATTGTCGGCACAGTCTATCGTCTCACAGCCGCCTCGCTCCCATTCGTCTCTATCCTTCTCAAACCCGGGCCAAGGACTTGTCTCCATTAGGTATCGCATGGACCCCGTAACCCTGTTCTTCCTTATGGGCTCCCCCTCGCTGAGGCTTAAGCCTTGCACCATTCTTCCTAGTGCCTGCCTCTTGATCAGAACATCGCGATACCCCTGCGACCTTATCACATCGTCCAGCGCTTCCCCAAATTGGTTAAACGGGAAAGGCTCTATCCCGTTAGCATCTGCATAGAGGGTATAATCCTCGTAGAGAGATCCGGGGAGCGGCACTTTCTTGGCGCCTAGCGGGACCTCAAACCCCGGGCAATATCTTACCCTCTTGGTTACCCACTCTATTAGCCCTGAGCAGTCTGCCCCGCCACCGGTTAACTCGTTCAGGGCCTCTACGCAGTGACCTATCCGGGTCTTCTCGGGCGGCATTCCCAAGGCCCAAGTGACTATCCCGCTGGCATCCTCCTTGAGCCTTTCAATCAGGAACGGATTGCGACGCGTGACCGTCCTGGGAGTGTGTATAAAGAGAAAACGCCTCCTCCCACCGCTTGATCGGTCTACGTCGGGCCACCTCCAGTTGGCTGTAAATAAGGAGTGGGCACCAGGCTTAACGGACACGGCAGGCCTGCCTTTAGCTTCTACAGTTACCCTCTCATTAGAGAGCAACCTTTTTAAGATGCTGGCCGCCGCATTACTAGGCTGTCGGGTTACATCCGGGAAGAGCAGCAGATTCTTACCTTCTAAGAGTGTCAGCTCAAATCGGTTGGCTATCCGACTAACGTCCAGGGTCTCGCACCTTCCACCTAGTATGTGTTCTAGCAGCTCTGTTAGGGTTGACTTACCCGCCGCCCCCGGCCCCCACAGGAAGAGACTGAACTGTTCTCGGGTATCTAAGGTGAATATTAGTCTAAGGAAGGCCCTTAGCAGGTTTAATTTCAGCGTGTTCCCATCCATTAACGTAAGGAGAAAACTCTTCTGTACGGGGGTTATCCGTGTACACCAGCATAAGGCTATATTAGCGTAGCTCGTACAAACCCACGACGGGCTGGGGGAATTAGCTCCGGGCCTAACTCGCGAGTAACCAAGACCCCGTTAAGGAAAGGTAGCCCCGGGTAAGCCGTTCTGACCCGTTTAAGGAGCCGGCGCAGGCGTTCCTCCACGGATTTAAGGAAGTGCTGGGAGCTCATCCTTTTTCGCTGGGATCGCGTAAATGCCGCCCCCTTCTTCTTCGTCTCCTCTTCTATCTTATTGAGCATCTCGTAAGACCATCCGGGCGGACTATCCCACCTCAGGTCTTTATACTCATACCACTGCTCATCGGGGAGCAGATAGGCCCAGGTCTCCTTAAATTGATCAGCTAACAAGGCCCCTACGTGGGCGTCTAGCTCGAGGTCCGGCCCGGCGGTGCCCTCGCCAGCTTGTCCTTCCGTTTCCTCGTCAGCTTGGGCTTCTACTCGCTTCTCTAATATCCGCAATAGGTCACGCTCTTTATCTTTCTCAAGAGGAGGGTCACAGAGATAGCGCGCTTGGAAGATGAGCGTCTCCTTTTGCGCAGACTGGTTGGTCATCACCCTCTCATAGAGTGTGTTCCAGCGGGTCCCTTTAAGAATAGGCACCCGGGCCTCTACAACGTTTCCCCCTTGGGCGGGACATAGCGGTGGTGGGAACGCACCCACCTCTGCTAGAGGGGTCCTCTGGTACACACTACGACCCTCCCCTAGGATGGTTATCCTACCACCAATAAAATACTCTACAGGGATACCCGCGGTGCACAACCCATTCTTTGCGGACCCACCCCGGTCGAGGCCTCGACCCCAGATATGGAGGCCGCCAGAAGGTGTACTCTCTATGATGAGGGGCCTATCTTTACCAAGGTAGGCCTTAATTGCGTGCGCAGCAAAGGGGTCGTCTACATCGATCAGACTGATTCCCTCGGGGAGCGATCCCACTTCTAGCCCTATGGATCCTCCGGGATGTGGGGCCCTAACCGCGTGCGCACAATCCTCCACTAAGTCGCCAGCAAGAACCCTCTGCTCCTTGTCCAACGGGGTCCAACGGGAGGCGCTGTTTTCCTTTCTGAAAAAACAGGCGGCACCCGCAGCTCAGGAGGTCACAAACCAACTCAAACTCGAGAGCCGACAGCGGTATTAGGTACGAAGCCGGCAGCTCTCCCTTTCCTACACTCTGAACCATAATTTGCCTCCGTTAGTTACCTCCTTTAGTTACCTTTGTCAGTTACCTCCGCACGGTCGTCCAATTAATGGAATCCCATGCAGAAGGCAGCCGAGAAATGGATGGGTACGACCTTCCCGCGCCGTTTAGGGTCCCGCTGCCGCGCCTTTCTCTCTGTCTCAGGTATTCTCACGTATTGCAGCACCATAGCTGTAGGATCATCCCCACCATGGTCGGCGGTTGAGAAGATTATTGGGGTAACCAGGGCCCTCTCCAGGAGCTGGGCCTGGCGGAGTATTTCGGGTGACTGGTGGTCCGGGCGGTCAAACTGGTCGTAGGCCTCCGCGACGCCTCGAATGCGGAAGGTCTTCGTCGCTTTAGAACCCTGGTGAGGGATTAGGCTGACCTCAAACAAGCGACTGGGGTTATGGGGGCCTTCGAACTTGCCGTACTTGCCCACTAGGGGAATTTGGTAGGTCTTCCCGTTCGCAAGGTTAAGTAGATAAGTACATTTTCCTCATCTATTGCTCGGTCAATAAAGTATTATTCTAAAAATTGAAATCGAAACTCCAAGTATCTGGGGTTAGGGGTATCTAACCAGATACTTGGCTTATGAATGGGATTTAGAGTCCTATTCAAAGGATTTGGAGTCCTTTGGAAAAAAGGAAGGAAAGGGCGGGATTTTGAGTCCCATCCCCTATGTGTTTGATGAGACGCCAAACAACCAAACCAACTACTACTATTTCTGGCTCATCTCATTTACATTTGAATCTTTGAGAGGAATCCCATTCATAGCTCAGTCGTTCTTTTTGTGCTTTTTCTTTTTTTTTTCTTCTGTATCTGTAAGACTCTCCTTTGAGTTTCGGGTATCACTCCAATCCTTTCGGATGTTAGGATTTGCCGTCCCAGTCTTGGTTCGGAAATAGGAAGAAGAAAAGGTGGGACTTACTGCCTCACATATCTCTGCAATGGGACCCACTCGTCTCTCGAGTGGGAGAGACAATTTCAGTGCTACTTCACTCGGGAAGACAAGCATGGAAATCGACCAAGTAGAAATTTTGAGTTCCATTGGTTTGGTGAAAAGCAAGAAGTCGAGAGACTTCTTCCATAAATGCGAGACCTCTGGACGCCTTGCGTAGGATTCGAACCTACGCACTACGCGGTAGTATATTACGCGGTACTATATTTCGAGTCTAGTATGCCTACCCTTCTTTCCAAGCAGGGAAACGCGGTGGAGTTACGTTCACCAATCCAATTATACGAGTATATCTATATGCCTGTCAACCGCTGAACCGAATTTTCATCTCTTTTTTACCAAATTTACTAACTGGGAGATTCCACCAGGGTCAGGTTTAGACGAGGTCCCTGGACCTCTTTCATTACTCATTGCTTCTTCATGGAGTGGTAGGATTCCACTTCATACTGACGATGGCCGGGGGTTCGAATCTATCCCCGCCCGCAATCAATCATCCCTAAAGGGGTGGTTGATTCTCTCTTCCTGCAGATAATTTTTTTTTTCACGACCCGACAAGCCCACGCCTGTCTCGCAAGCAACTATTTTCTTCGGTATCAATCAAATAATACCATATGAAGATACAAGGAAGAGAGGCATTCTCCTTCCGCCTAAATACTTGGATGTAGCAGCATGGGTTGTCACTGCCCAACCCCAGCTGTGCATCGCGCGGAAATACTTATATCTCCTCCGGAATAGACGGGTGATCATTTTCCTAGCAAGTGATTCCGGGTGCGAAAAGACAAATACAAGCTAGATAGGAAAATGTCAGGATCAATTACCGAAGAAGATATAACTATTTCGTAAGTTGTAGAGACAGACTAGTTGGGGCAGCAGAAGCAGAACCGGCTTTTAATAGAAATCATTCGAAAAAAAAAAAAGTTCGCGTCACAATTGAATTTGAAGTGAGTCTAGAATAAAGTATTCCGTGTGATCCCGATAATGGGATCTATTAATATACCCGATAGGATTGATGCTAGTGCACGAATGATCATAGCTATTTCAATAGAACTTTTTGAAATTGATGGAGAAACTAATGAATTTTGTATATAAGTTGTGGATGCATCGCTCCTCCCATTCTTCCCAGTGAACATTAATTTAATTATTTTGAGATAGTAGTAGATAGAGATGACACTTGTGACGAGCGCTACCAGAACTGATGGGTACGAACCAGCTTTCCATCCATGCCGGAAGAGATGGAGTTTACCGAAAAAACCGGATGGTGGAGGGATACCCCCTAGGGATGGTGAACGTAAAACCGGAGAGAATGTTAGAACAGGATCCTTCATGTATAATCCCGCGTAATCCCTAATATTATCAGTTCCGGTTCGTAAACCAAATGGGGTGATACGAGCAAAAGTTCCCAGATTCATGAGTATATAAATAAACGTATAAGTTATCATACTTGCATAACCGTTCTCCGGGTCTGCAGCAAGTATTCCAATCATAATATATCCAATTTGGCTTATGGAGGGATAAGCTAGCATACGTTTCATGCTTATTTGAGTAACGGCAATTAGATTTCCTAATATCATGCTAGAAGTAGCCAATAATCCTACCACCATATGCCACTCATTAGAGAAATGTGGGAAAATTAGACCGAAGAGTCGCGTAAATAAAGCTGGAGCTGCTACTTTAGAGGTAACGGAGAAAAAAGCAACGACTGGTGTAGGAGAGTCAGAGTCGAAAAGGAGATTTTCTATCTTTCCGCTCATTCAGAACCGTGCATGAAATTCTTACTTCACACGGCTCTTGGTTCATAAGAGATTCACGACTGATATTGCTCCCAGAACCTTCCTCGTGTATGTTTCAAATCCATTATTCCTTGAATAATTCATAATTATTCAATATGAGGACTAATTGTTAACTTCTCGAAGAATCCCTCATCATTTGTTTAGATTACCCACCAGCAGTTTCGTCTCGAATTTTTTCTTGCTTGTTTGTCCTTCTTCATTTTTCACCGAACTCCTTTCCTTTCAAGGACTAAAATTACTTGTTGAGTTGGTAGGCACACACGCCCGGCGGGGGAGACAAATTGTGACTTTTTTCGTTCCTAGTGGATTTGACATGATTTTAACAACCACGTTAAAATAGTAATGGTAGATGGCAGAAGCAAAAGTGCCGTCGGTTCGCATCCATGGCTGAACGGTTAAAGCACCCAACTCATAATTGGCGAATTCACAGGTTCAACTCCTGTTGGATGCAGGTAAGAAACAAATATAGGGAAGGGTGGAAAAGGCGGATAGGTCAAAAATTTATCTACAAGATGGATAGATCCGAGGTTCGCGACAGTAAAAGCCAGTCTAGTAGACTATACCGGAGTTGCAGAAAAAACAGAAATAATTAAAAGAAAACGGACAAAGTGAGAAGGATACTACGGAAAAACTGAAAAATCAATTAATTACGGAAAAGTCTATTCGTTTGTTGCAGCGAAACCAATATACTTTCTTTGTGGACTCAAAATTGACTAAAACTGAAATGAAAAGTTGGATTGAAAAATTTTTTGATGTTAAAGTGGAGGGCATCAACAGTAGTCGAGTAACACAAAGAAGAAAGGGAAGTAAATTGAGTTTGAATTCCACGAGTAGAAAAAAAATGATTGCTAGACTTCGGGCTAATTACTTCATTCCACTATTTATAAACTAATACTTGAAGGGAAAAGTTTCATTTCCTACCAAAAAAAAGAGTACGCATAAACGTAAAAGGGAAGAATAAGTATGGCCATACGACTATATGAGGCGTATACTCCAGACACCCGGAACCGATATATTCCGCAATTTGGGGAAACAGCGAAATCGAAGCCCCATAAGCAATTGACTTACCATAGAATATCTCGACATGGTCGCAACAATTTGGGAATCATTACCAGTAGACATAGGGGGGGGGGACATAAGCGTTTACGTCGTAAAGTTGATTTTCGGCGAGATAAGTTGAATGTTGCTGGAAGAGTAGCCAGTATCGAATATGACCCCAACCGCAATGCCTTTATTCGTTTAATCAATTACGTAGATGGTGATAAGAGATACATATTGCACCCACGGGGAATAGGGGTTGGAGACATCGTAACGTCTAGCTCTGATGCATCCATTTCAATCGGAAATGCCCTACCTCTGAGTGCGGGTTGAATGTCTGATTCGCGTATTCCGAAACTAATCGGTCGGGTTGTAGGCTGGGCCCGGAAACCTGGTACTACTTCGAACTTATTGAGTAATGTGGAGTAAACCTGGTTGGGGTAACCAAATAGGGACAGTAGCGCGTGCTAAAATCTGAAGCAATTAAGTAATATATCAATTTGCAAAGGTAAGATAATATGGAAGCAGATGAATAATCTCAAATTTGGAACGACGAACGAAGGGCGTCTCATGCACATCTCATATTGAGGGTGTAGAAAGTACGGATTCGAAACACTCGATTTGGCAGTCAGAGGCAACATCGAAGCCACAGAATGACACAACAGAGAGTTGCATAGAAGTGAAATTATGTCAGTGCCAGAGGGAGAAAGTTTCCTAAGTTATCCCGTACATTGACTAATGCTAACGCGAATCATTGAAGTCACCAATTCTGCTGCTAAATGCTTAAGAAATACTGAATTCTCATAAGGAAGCCAGGTGCGGGCAAAAAAGCCAAGGATACAACGAATAAAAATGGTACGAAAAATACTTGCTTGCTTCTTGGTAGACATCCATTTGGTACTGCCGAGATTCAGCAGCAATGTCTAATCCTACTTCTCGTATCCGGAAAGCTGTATGCTTCGAAAGGAGCTTGTACAGTTTGGGAAGGGGTCTTCTCCAATCGTTTCCTTCCCTTTAAGGAATAGTAAGAGGAGGGGGGGGTCTACCTCGGCTAAAATACCTTTAGGTACCATTATACATAATATAGAATTAAATTGTGGGAAAGGCGGATAATTAGTTAGAGCAGCCGGCGCAGCAGCAAAAGTAGTTGCAAAGGAAGGTCAATTAGCTACAATAAGACTACCTTCTGGCGAAATTCGTTTAATACCTCAAAATTGTCTAGCAAGTGTAGGACGGGTCGGAAACGTCGATGTCAACAACGAAGGCTTAAGAAAGGCTGGATCCAAGCGCTGGTTAGGGAGACGTCCTAAAGTGAGAGGTTCAGCTACGAATCCTGTGGATCATCCCCACGGAGGGGGAGAAGGCAGGACGCCAATTGGTAGGAAAAAGCCATCAACCCCTTGGGGGCATGTCGCGCTTGGAAAGAGAAGTCGGAGGGAGGGAAAATGCAGCAACCCCCTCATACTTCGTCGACGCAAAGGTTATTGATAGATAAACGGAAATATTAAGCGGGGGGCTAATCGGCTACGGCACGTTCATCAAAAAAAGGTCCTTTTGTAGCTAATCATTTAATACGAGAAATTGAAAATCTTAATATACGAAGAGAAAGAAAATTGGTTGTAACTTGGTCTCGCGCTTCTGCAGTCGTACCTGTCATGATCGGTCACACCATTGCCGTTCATAATGGAAGGGAACACCTGCCTATTTATGTAACCGATCGCATGGTGGGTCATAAACTGGGGGAATTTGTACCCACCCGGAATTTTAGGGGACATGCAAAAAATGATAAAGGATCCCGCCGATAATTAGGAAATTACACTTCACGAAAGACAAAAAGAAATCAGAATTTGGGGCGCGAGCCCTGGGAAAAAATATCCGTGTATCAGCTAGCAAAATACGACGGATTATCGATCGAATCCGGGGTTGTTCACACGGAGAAGCACTTGTATTACCCGAATTTATGCCTTACAAAACATGTCATCTCATATCGCAATTGATTCTTTCTGCGGCGGCAAATGCCAATACCAACTTGGGGTTGAATAAATCTAATTTGTTCATTAGTGAGGCCTGAGTCGAGAATTCCGCGTATTTAAGAAGGTTCCGACCTCGAGCTCAAGGCCGGGGTTACCCGATAAAAAAACCTACTTGTAAAGTAACCATTAAGTCAAATTCAAATATTGTTGGAGAGGTAGAAAGATGACTGTATAAAAAATGATCGCAAACTCGAACGTGTCGGAAGGTTAAAAAAAAACTGCGAGAAAACAACTAAGTAGAAAATAATTTAATATTGAGTTGAGGAGAAGTAGATACGGGACGAAAGATTCATCCACTCGGTTTTCGACTCGGTGTAAGTTAGAAGCATTATTCTCATTGGTTCGCACAAACAAAAGATTATCCAAAGTTTTTTGAAGGGGATAGACAAATACGCGCCTCCATTGAAAGGTATATTACAAAACACGTGAAGGACGCCGCAAACTATGGCGGAGTTGGACATATTGAAATCCAACGAAAAACAGATCTTATTCGGGTTGATATACATACGGGATTTCCTGATTTACTCATTGAAGAGCAAAGTTTGGGAATTACTAAAATGAAGGGCGGTATCGAAAACATCTTAGGGATTGAAAGTCGGAAACTCATAGTGGTGCTAAATAGTATTACCCAACCATATGGGGAACCAAAAATCTTGGCGGAGCATGTTGCCTCACAATTGAGAAATAGAGTGCCTTTTCGACGAACTATGAAAAAAGCTATTGAGTTGGTTGGAAGAACTAGTAATAGAGGTATTAAGATACAAATAGCTGGACGCCTCAATGGTAGTGAGATGGCTCGGGTTGAATGGGCTAGGGAAGGCAGGGTCCCCCTACAAACCATTAAAGCCCGTATAGGCTACTCCTACCACCCGGCTCAGACGATTCATGGGGTTTTAGGCATAAAGACCTGGACATTTCAGGGTACTGGGTGATCCCCACCCAATGGAAGATAAACTATCTAATGAATTTCGATACAACTTGAGGCAGCTTCATCCTATTTAAGTTTCAATCCTTTTCGTTTTAAACCCCAAAAGATCTTTGCTACGCTTAGTGTGCGACTCGTCCAAACAACATCTCTTTATCCATAAAAGAAAAACTAATTGATTGACTAATGAACTCTATGTCTTCAAGTACTAAATAAGTGAGTGCCGAAGATAGAGTGAGGCTATCTCATCGCAAATGAAATTTCTATTCGTAGAAAGTTTTTTTTTTATGGGAAAGCTGGAAACATTACCGAATTTATGATTTTTTTGAGAGGTAAAAATCGGAGTAATCAAATTTATTTCTCTCAAAATCGTGTGGTTAATTGCTCAACTCCCAAAAAGCTGCGTGATGTAGCACAATTACCAAATTGCCAATATATAAAGTAGAGCTAGGAGTTAATTAATGCTTGCTGGGAGCGTTGACTCGAAAAAATTGGGATAGGGTGAGAAGCTCCGTGGCTGGGGGAGAACCAAACCGTTTGCTCTAAGAGACTGAAACAACGAGGTGATTTACGAATCTCCCTCATTTTATTGATAAATATTGAGATTCGGCGAACGGGATGGCGAGAGAAGCCCACACCTCGAGATCGAAAAAGAACCGGAAAATCGAGCCTATTCTCGCCTGTGGATTTAGCACCAAGCAACAACTGAACCGCTATTTACAATTACAAATGGATTGAAGATCGAAAGAAGAAAATAAAGAAGACAATATAGAAATAGTTAGTAAATTTGCGAAGTATGGGGGGGTGGTAGCAAATTCATGAGGAGCCGGTTGAGAGGAGACTCCCACGTCCGGTTCTGTATCAGAGATTCTGTCGACATCGACTGTAACCCCAGACGAACCAAATATCGTAAGCAACATAGAGGAAGATTGAGAGGAATATCTAGTCGCGGCAACACCATCTCCTTCGGAAAATTTGCCCCCCAGGCCCTCGAACCTGCTTGGATTACGGCTAGACAAATAGAGGCGGGAAGAAGGTCAATAACGCGCTGTGCTCGTCGAGGCGGGAAGCTATGGATACGCATCTTTCCCGACAAACCCATTACCATGAGACCTGCGGAAACACGTATGGGATCGGGAAAGGGATCTCCGGAATATTGGGTATCCGCAATTAAACCAGGCCGAATAATTTATGAATTGAGTGGGGTATCGGAAGATGTAGCCAAAGCTGCTATGGCGATGGCTGCCCACAAAATGCCCGTGCTTACTCGGGTAGTAACTGCCGCAGAATCATGATATTTGACAGAAACAAGTAGGTAGAAAAAGAAATTAATTGATTTGAATTCGAAGTAGAATATATCTTTTTTCACCCGAATGTACTACAAATAAACCTATTATTCTTCTCGATTACCAAACGATTCAAACTCAAAGTTATTCAGATGTGGCAGACAACAGCGGAGCCCGCAAATCGATGTGTATTCGAGTGTTAGGAACAGGCAACCGCAGATACGCAGGTACGGGTAACGTCATAATGGCCGTAGTCAAAGAAGCAGTACCCAATATGTCTATAAAAAGATCAGAAGTGGTTAGGGCAGTGGCAGTTTGTACTCGTAAAGGGATAAAACGATGGAACGGAGTGATTGTTAGATTCGACGACAACGCGGCTGTCGTTGTCAACCAGGAGGGAAACCCTAGAGGCACTAGGATCTTCGGTCCAGTAGCTAGGGAATTGAGGGATTATAATTTTGCCAGAATAGTCTCGTTAGCCCCCGAGGTGTTGCAAAAACCAATAAGTGAAGTGATTTAGCGTCGTCAGTTTGATAAAGATTCAAGCCTAATTCTCCTGTAGAAAAAATTAGGCTTGAATCTTTATCAAATATATCTAAATATCCCGCAAAATTAAATGAGAGGAAACGGAAGAAAAAGAGAGGTTAGGAATCATTCTGGTATTGATAATTACAACAACTACTGATTGATATTTCACGAATAACGACGCCATTTCCACTGCACTTACTGCCATAAGGAACGCCAATGCAAGAAAAAAGGCTGTGATCAAAATACCTGCTACTAGAATGACTGCACGCATCGTACAAATTTCAGCGGAAGAGGGTTTCATAAGAAATGCTGTGAGGCACAGGGGTAATGGGAAAGAGTTTCCGGATGTGAGTTTGAAGTATCTTGGTAAGAAGGAAGACCCGTACATTGCAGTTGTCAAACGCATCAGTAAGCCTGGCTTGAGAGTTTATTCCGATCGTCGGGAAATTCCGAAAATATTGGGCGGTATGGGAATTGCAATTTCACCGACATCTTGTGGACTTATTACAGATCGGGAAGCTCGACACAAAAAAATTGGGGGGGAAACTTCGTGTCACATTTGGTAATTCAAAAACTTTTTTCAGCAGGAAGTCGGTTGTTTCCATAGAAGTTATGGATCTAAATAGCTATTAGCGATATCAGCTGAGTTAGCAATCTCTTAAAAAAATATATGAATTACAGGGGGTTTTTTTAGTTCGAATGATGAAAAAGCAGAATCTTATTGACATGGAGGGTACAGTTACGGAATCGCTTCCCAATGCCATGTTTCGAGCGTGTTTGATAATGGATGCCCAGTCTTAACTCACATATCGGGAAAGATCTGACGGAGTTACATAAGAATATTACCAGGAGATAGGGTAAGAGCTGAATTAAGTCCTTATGATCTTACCAAAGGGTGTACCATTTACCGACTTCGAAGTAGGCAGACGAATAGCAGTCACTAGATATTACTATTGGTGTTACCATCTAACAATTATTTGCTTGTTCAATTTTTTCTTCCAATTTCCTGGAAAATAAAAAAAAAAAAAAAGGAGAACGCATCTGAGATCTATCAATAGATTTATTCAACTAATTCAAGGCTGTAGCTACGAAAATTCGTGCCTCTATTCGCAAAATATGTGAGAAGTGTCGATTGATTCGTAGACGTGGACGAATCATGGTAATTCGTTGCAACCCGAAGCATAAGCAGAGGCAAGGGCAGTCAAAGTAAAATATTTAGACGTAGAACCAAGTAACAATTAACAACAGCTTTCAAATATGAATAATCAATCAACTATGTCAGGTAATTCAAAAAAAAATCGTTCACGCAAGGTAAAGCGTGGAGTCCCGAAGGGGGTTATTCATATCCAAGCAAGTTTTAATAATACCATCATTACTGTCACGGACGTTCGGGGATAAGTAGCTCCCCGGTGTTCCGCTGGTGCCTGCGGATTCAAGGGTACACGCAAAAGTACACCATTTGCTGCCCAAGCTGCGGCGGAAAACGCTATCCGTGCCTCAATGGATCGGGGTATGAAGCAGGCGGAAATTATGATGAGTGGACCCGGTCCGGGAAGAGACACCGCTTTACGGGCTATTCGTCGAAGCGGTATAATTCTCAGCTTTGTACGTGATGTGACCCCTGTACCGTATAATGGGTGCCGACCCCCCCGAAAGAGACGTGTCTAACTAGTAGTTATATAAAAACTAAAGGGGGATTTTCTATGCTCACGTCTGATACATTGATCTCTACCCAAGCAATTCAATGGAAATGCGTCGAATCAAAGACAGAAAGTAGGCGTCTTCATTATGGTCGTTTCGTCGTATCTCCCTTCAAGAAGGGCCAAGCAGGTACTGTGGGAATTGCCATGCGTAGAGCTTCACTACAAGAGGTTCAAGGGACGAGCATAACGCGTGCAAGGTTTCACGGAGTTTCGCACGAGTATTCCACAATAACGGGTATTTAAGAGACAATACGCGATGTTTTAGTTAATCTAAAAGAAATTGCACCTAAGAGCGAGTCTAATGATGTTAAAGAAGCAATTTCATCCGTAACTGGTCCCAAAGAAGTAACTGCGGGTGATACATCACTGCCACCCTCTGTCAAAGCAGTTGACGATTCGCAATATATAGTTACTATTACCCAACCAATATCTGTAAGTGTTGAATCGAAAATTGAAAAAGATTGCGGATACCGCATAGAAAACTTGAATGGATACGAAAATGGAGAATTTCCCGTCGATGCCGTATCTATGCCTGTTCGAAACGTAAATTATAGCGTACATTTATTTGGAAGTGGTAGAGCGACACGAGAAACATCATTCATTGAAGTATGGACTAATGGCAGCCTGACCCCGGACGAGGCAATGAGCGAGGCTTCCAAAAAACTAATAGACTTACCAACTCCCTTTTTGCACGTGAAGCCCGAAGACGCCTCTTATTTCTATCCTGTAGGGGACGGAAGTTCTTCCGCTTTGGGGGGTCCACAGGTTTGTGATGTGAATGAACTAGAGCGAAAGCTTTCCGAAAATACATTTATTGACCAATTAGAATTACCTGCCAGAGCCTTTAATTGTCTCAAAAAGGCCAAGATACATACAATCGCTGATTTGCTTAATTATAGCCGAGAAGACTCGTCAAAAATAAGAAGTTTTGGACAGAAATCCGTGGATCAGGTGTCAAAAGCTTTGTGGGAGCATTTTGCTATAGAATTACCCAAAACTGAATGGCATATTAATTAGTGGGAACAAGCAGCAGAAGCCAAAATAAAATATCCCATTGAAAGAAAAAAAAGAAGTGATCTTATCTCTTTTGTGTTGCACTTCTAGTTACAAAGGTTTTAGGGGGGGGGGGAGTCAACCAATTTTTAGAAGGTAATTTTTGACTTCCAATCGCTTTGGCGTAAACAAATGGAAATTAATCACCTAAAGAATTTGATATTTTTGATTTGAAAATGACTAAGTCTAGGGAAGCCTTGTCCCGACCCGGGGGCTGGCGATTGCTCCCTAGACTAAACCTAAAAATCTTTCAGGTTAACGGGGAATGGAAAAATACTAGAACAGTCCTGAAGTTGAAGATCCATCTATGGGTAAAGTTGCTCCAATACCTGACCGAATAGCGACCACGGTGCCAATTGCGAGAACTGTTGTGGCTACTGGGCGCCGAAACGGATTCTGAAATTTATTTACATTTTCGGGAAAAGGAACGGTCAATAAACCTGCAGGTACTGACGCCATTGAAAGAACACCTAATAATTTATTGGGCACTGTGCGAAGTATTTGGAATACGGGAAAGAAATACCACTCGGGTAATATCTCCAAAGGAGTTGCAAATGGATTTGCCGGTTCACCAATCATTGATGGTTCTAAAACAGCTAAACCCACAGTACATGCGACAGTTCCCAAGATTACTACAGGAAATATATATGAGAGATCGTTGGGCCAAGCGGGTTCTCCGTAGTAATTATGTCCCATACCTTTAGCTAATTTCGCTCTCAAAACGGGATCGTTCAAGTCAGGTTTTTTTGTTATTGGGGTGGACTTTTTATTCCCCCGTAAGAATCGGACGTGAGAATTTCCCCTCATACGGCTCGAGCAAGTATAGAATTATCTTACCCCGCAACGGTTAGGTTACTTAATGAGGAAAGAACGAACACGGAAATAAGTTATTCCGCAACATGGCTTCTCACCCGAATCAGCTCGGTAACAAAATAAAGCTTCGCGGGTTATCTCATATCCCATACGCACGTATCGCGTCGTTGCAGGTTTATACAAAATAGTTGCGAACCACGATTCGTATAGGATCTTAACTTGTTACAACTTCGACTATTTATTTCTTTAGATCGTTTCTTTACCCCAACGGCTATTCTTGCAAACAATTAGCTTTTGATGCGGGGGAAATGTATGCATAATTTTAAAAAACGTATGTCTAAAAACTTCAAACAATCCCAATCGGATATATAGGGTTTTACGAGGCCTCTCAAAACTTTTGGTTCGATCATGGAAAAAATTCTCCAAACAACTTTCTTAGTTCAAAAGGGATGTTTTCATATCCGGGTTTCGACTCTTAGTCCCAAAGAAAGGTCGGACAGGAGATACACCTTTGGTTGTAGCAGTATCCAACTCAACGTCTGCATAGCCTACATGTATCGGTACGAGTCACACACTCCCATAATCCAAAATTTTTTCCTTTGGTGCTTCAATTGTTTCGCCCCAGTAGTCCGAGACACTAATTAAATCCGCTAAATAACTTATATCATTTGATTTAGTAGTAAGTATCGGCGGCAACAGAACGACAACCCCCTAAGGAACTGGATCTTTAAATCATTCACCAAAAAGGAGACGGAGATTTTTCACCCCTATTTTATGGATAATTCATGAAGGACCCGGAATGCCCTGTTTACGGATCATTGGGAAATGCATTGGCATGAAAACAGCAGTAAGAAGCGGCAAGACAAAGGTGTGTAAACTGTAAAAACGGGTTAATGTTGATTGGCCGACACTAGCGCTTCCTCGTAATGACTCTACTAATGAAGATCCTACCAGAGGAATAGCTTCGGGTACGCCGGTTACAATTTTAACAGCCCAGTAACCAATTTGATCCCAGGGTAGGGAATATCCAGTTACACCAAAAGAGACGGTTGATACAGCTAGAATAACCCCAGTAACCCAAGTCAATTCGCGAGGCTTCTTGAATCCCCCTGTAAGATAAACACAAAATACATGCAAAATCATCATCAAAACCATCATACTTGCTGACCACCGATGAACAGACCGAATCAGCCAACCAAAATTAACTTCAGTCATTGTATATTGAACTGAAGAGAAAGCTTCTGTAACAGTCGGGCGATGATAAAGGGTCATAGCAAAACCGGTGGCTACCTGAACCAAAAAGCGAGTCAACGTAATTCCCCCTAAGCAATGAAATATGTTCACATGTGGAGGGACGTATTTACTAGTAATATCGTCAGCAATTGCCTGAATTTCTAGTCGCTCCTCGAACCAATCATATACCTTAGCGAGATAGGTAAGCCTTTTTAACTCCCTCTTCGTAAACTGTACATGAGACTTTTTTCTCACACAGCTTAAGCAGAGATGTTTGAGCGTCGCCCATTCCATTAGTAGTTACTCAAGTGAAGGATTAAGAAACGACGGCAGACCCTCGACATCTTTTATTCATTGATGGAGGAAGAAGCAACCCAGCCTCGGAAAAGTTGGAAATACATCTCACTTCGATCTCATGTTAGCTTTTACTTCTCAATTGGAAACAAGCGGTACTAGCGTCTTGGGAAATCTCTTAATCTTATCGACGTATCTACCCCCCCCCCCCTAAAAAAAAAAAGGGGGGGGGGGGTAGATAACTGAATAGAGGTTACCTCGTTCTGATCTGATTTTTTTTTGGCATCCACAAAACCTTAGATTTCCACTATACTTCGAGAAATTTTTTATAGGTAGGAGGACCTAACGGGCGATAGTCCCTCCATCAACCCGAACCCGGCATGGCTCTTTTTTCTATACCCGCGTTTTTTGGCAAACAATCGCAACTGAAATGTACCTCGTCGGTACGGTAGTTCTTTAATATAGCGCCGAGTTCGCAAGATCAGATAACAACTTTATCACGAAATTTAAGTGGTAAATTGATGAGAATTAATCATAGTTTGAGATTTATAGCTAAATATTAAATTCTCGCGTTTCGGGTGCTAATAACTCGATCACTGCCTGGCGAGATGCCAATAATCTATTAAGATAAAATCTGTTTAGATAGAAGATTTGTTATTTGCTGAACCAGATTAGTTGTGGCGAATCACACACCCATAGTATTGCCTCGTAAAAACATTTGAAGAAAAGTTTGCGCGATTTAACTCCCTTTCTGATTTCTGTTGAGGTGTCCATCTGTGAACCCCCAGCTGTTGCTATTGCATCAGCGGGGTTCGGGGCTGTTCTACCAGCTAATTGGAATACCCTCCAATAAAACGGATGAGTTATAAATTTCTAAAATAGTAACTAGGAATATTGCGAATAAAGCCATGAAAAGCCCCATTAAGGGAGTAGTTCCCCAGCCAGGAGCAACCTTTCCGTATTCTGAATTAAGCGGCTTCAAAACCATTCCCAAGAAACTGATTCTGGGTTTACCTTTCGGGGTGTCACCAATAACTTTTGTAGCCGTAGAGCCTGCTCAATTGATTGAAATTTGCTGACTTTGTATACTATTATAGCAAGTAAAATGGGAACTACTTTTTTTCTGGGTTACATGGCAATGGAAACCGCAACTTCGGTCGCTATCTCTATATCCCGTTCACTCGTTAGCCTCACCGGTTACGCTTTGTATACCGCTTCCGGTCAACCTGCCGAAGAGCTCAGAGACCCTTTTGAAGAGCATGAAGATTAGTTGGACTGGTAGACCTTCCTTCGCAAAATGAAAAGGAAGGTCTCTAATCAGCTTAATTTCCCTAATATTAATGATGTTGTTGACACAACAAAATTTATTTTTTGGGTAAAATTGGGAAAAAAAAATTGAAATCGAAGGAAGCTTTTCATTTACCCTTGCTAGGTACTTTGGGGGGCTCCCGGAAGAAAATGGCGAAAAATATTATACCCAAAGTTGCTACCAACGAAAATGTGTAAACCAGTGCTTCCATGGATTCGGCCGTAATAGTGGTATTTTAGAGATATCTCTCATACTAATTGAGCTGGAGGAAACTTTTAGTTCCTCAAAATTTAATGTTTCTACCGCTTGACTTCAATGTATTCAAAACCATTCAATTCAATTAATTTTTTAAGTTTTGACAAAACAAATATTTATTTCTTAATTCAGTCAGTTTTTGTAACTAACTTGACAGAGGTATTGTTTAAATAGGATAAATAATAAAGGAAAAATCTTTTGAACAGCTTGTCTTTTAGTACTTGGATCCCCCAACTTTTGAAATGCCCCGAATTCAACTTGGGCATCTAAATCGGGGTCGATACCAGCAAAAACATCTCTGAACAAGGTTCTAGCACCATGCCAAATGTGACCGAAGAAGAAAATGAGGGCAAAGGTGGCGTGACCAAAAGTGAACCAACCCCGTGGACTACTTCTAAAAACACCGTCTGATTTTAGAGTGGCACGATCAAATTCGAAGATTTCACCTAATTGGGCGCGTCTGGCATATTTTTTCACTGTGGCGGGATCGCTGAAACTAGCACCATTTAGTTCACCACCGAAGAATTCTACGGTTACACCGACTTGCTCGACGCTATATTTCGATTCTGCTCGTCGAAATGGTACATCAGCTCTCACAACACCCTCGCCATCTACCAAGACTACGGGAAATGTTTCGAAAAAAGTTGGCATACGGCGTACAAAAAGTTCATGGCCCTCCCTATCTTTGAAGACGGCATGTCCTAACCAACCAACAGCTATCCCATCTCCGTTGTCCATCGCACCTGCTCTGAACAATCCGCCTTTGGCGGGATTGTTACCAATATAGTCGTAGAAAGCTAATTTTTCTGGAATCTTTGACCAAGCTTGGGATAAACTTAGATTTTCGGTTTCACCTGATCGTATTCGTTTCTCTATTTCTTGTTGAAAATAACCCTGATCCCACTGGTAACGGGTAGGGCCAAATAATTCGATCGGAGTGGCGGCAGAGCCATACCACATGGTTCCGGAAACCACAAAAGCAGCGAAAAATACAGCAGCAATACTGCTAGATGACACGGTTTCGACATTTCCCATACGTAGAGCTTTATATAACCGTTGGGGAGGGCGAACACTGAGATGAAACAGACCTGCTAGTATACCTAAAACTCCCGCTGCTATGTGGTGCGAGGCTATTCCGCCCGGTGCAAATGGGTCGAAACCCTCGGCCCCCCAAGCTGGATCTACGGGTTCCACTTTTCCGGTTAATCCGTAAGGATCTGATATCCAAATGCCGGGACCAAACAAACCTGTTACATGAAATGCTCCAAATGCGAAACAAAGTACCCCTGAAAGAAATAGGTGGATTCCAAATATTTTTGGTAAATCCAAGGATGGTTTTCCCGTACGATCGTCGCGAAACAGATCCAGGTCCCAATACACCCGGTGCCAGATAGCAGCTAGAAACAACAAACCAGATAGTATGATATGGGCCGCGGCTACTCCTTCGTAACTCCAGATACCCGCATCAGTTGCGGTATCCCCGGTGATGCTCCAGCCTCCCCACGACTTCGTTATTCCAATGCGAGTCATAAATGGAATGACGAACATACCCTGTCTCCACATGGGATCAAGAACGGGATCCGATGGGTCAGAAACAGCTAATTCATATGAAGCCATTGAACCCGCCCAGCCAGAGACCAAAGCAGTATGCATCAGATGCACAGAAATCAGACGACCGGGATCATTTAATACGACGGTATGGACACGATACCGAGGCAAACCCGTGAGAAACCCCTTTCTTGGATATTGGAGATGAGTGACCACTACGTAACTTTCTTGCAATATAGGCTCGCTTTATAAGTTATAAATAAACGAGGTAGAGGTTGTTGTGTGGAATATAGAAATCAATAATTTGGTTTGTGATTGGAAGCAGTTCTCTTCTCTTGTTTCACCTACTTGTTTGTGCAAAATGCGTAGTAATATGAGATAAGCCGGTAGCTTTTCTTTCGGGAACATTTTCTCACAGGAACAGATGAAGGCATGGATATTTTAGCATTTACGTACTTTACATAACAATGTAGAGATTGGTCCCATCAGAGTCTGTTAATATCTGCAAAGAAATACAATTTCCTCCACCCACGTTGCCTCCACCAAGCGTGTTATAATGCGGCGTAAGCTCCTTTTCGGTTTGGCTTCTATGTCCCCAATTTGGAGGTAGTTACAATCCCCCTCGGTCGTTTTTACATGCCAATTGGTGTTCCAAAGGTACCCTTTCGTCTCCCTGGGGAAGAGGATGCGGCTCGGGTTGACGTATAGTGCGACTTGTCAGGTGCGTCGAGCCGTACGGAATCCGTCTCCACAATCTCTCACCCGATTGATTTGTTTCTATCTCGCTTGGAACTGACTAGTCTATCAGTGATCAAATGCATGATAAAAATCTGTCAACAGGTTTGGTAGTCGTTAGAATCCACGGTTAGTTAGAATAAACAAATTGCTTAGGCTCCGGTTACTCAATCCTAGATATCAGTCATAGCCGAAATGACTATGAAACAAAAACCAGAAAATAAAAAAAAAAAGATTTAAATAGATTTCCCTGTGAATATGTTATTTGAAATGTGGGAATAAATTTAGGGGAAGTGAAACTATTTGTTCCGTATGTGCAAATGGCGGTCGGAACCCCACCACCTCCGGAGTAGAAGATGAACCTAAAGACTCTTTACATCAAACGGACTTAGTCACGAACGAAAATGCACTGGTGCAAGGGAAAAAAGTTAATACGCTGAGCTGAATTCACCGATCAACAGTTACAAAGTGGTTCAGAATGTGCGAAAGCTGGGCCAAACAAACTTGAACCAAGAGTGCTTGTATGGGTAGGAGCAAAAACATCGGAAAGAAAAAAGAGTTTTTTATTACATCCATTTTACGTGAAAGCTGCCAGAGCCGTATGTATTTAACGATACCTATACGGTTCTAGGGGGGGGGGGGCGACACAATGCGCGTCGCAGAAACCTATCCCAATCAACCGGCTTTATCGGGAGAGACTTCCTTTTCTAGGTCAACAGGTCGATGACGAAATTGCCAATCAACTTATTGGTATCATGATGTATCTAAATGGGGAAGATCAAGCGAAAGATATGTACTTGTATGTAAATTCACCTGGTGGGGCGGTATTAGCTGGAACATCTGCTTATGATGCAACGCAATTTGTCGTACCAGATGTACATACTATTTGCATGGGACTAGCTGCTTCAATGGGATCTTTCACTTTGGCTGGGGGAGAAATTACCAGACGTATAGCACTACCTCACGCTTCGCGCCAATGATTTGTGCGGATTAGAACTTTGCCTTCGCCTAGCTGGGGTAACAATAGCATGGCAATTACTACTTGGCGATTTCTCCTAAAAACACCCAACTATGAAAAACTGAAACGCCGAGGAGGTAAAGTGAATCAAAATAAATTTTTTGACTTGTAGTAGATTCATTATAGATCGGAATCGATATATCCTAGCGTCATAAATTGCATGAAATGTCGAATCTACCTAAATTTAGAAACTTCAATTTTTTTTTTTTTTCATTTATAAAAATGAAACATCAAGTTTTTAAAGAATTGAGCGATGCCAATTTCGTTGTCCATCGAGAGTATATATAGCAAACTCTGGGATTGCTGACGCGTCACAGTGACAGAACCATCATAATACGTCTGAAAGAAAGGGTGGTATGATCCCGCAATACTCTTTTCATAGTATTGTAAGGAGAAGAGAAGAGGCTTTACAATGAAGTAAATTGAGAAAGAGAGTTAATGTTTAACTACCAATTTGAACAGACTCTGCTGCTCAACTTCGAATAGATTCTGCTGCCCCGCCAGAAGTATAGCCGTATGCAAGAGAATTTGCTTTTTGCTTGTACGGTTGAACTTAGTCAGAGTCATATAATTAGGGTAATGATTCATCAACCAGCTAGTTCATATTATGATGGACAAGCGGGGGAATGTGTTGTGGAAGCAGAAGAAGCATTGAAACTCCGCGATTGCATAACCAAAGTCTACGCCCAAAGAACTGGTAAACCTTTATGGGTTATTTCTGAAGACATGGAGAGAGACGTTTTTCTGTCAGCGGAAGAAGCCCAGGATTACGGCGTCGCGGACCTCGTAGCGTTAGAAAACGCGTCGGCTTAGATATTCGACGAGTAGAAAGTAACTGAGGCTTACGTACGGAGAAAGATTTAATTTATCTCACTCGAAAAGTTTTTTCCCGTAGTTTCACGCTTATTCGTTCAGCCAGCTACTAATCCATCCATTGATAAAGAAAAAAAAAGCAAATTTTCGAAGTTTATTTTCGTACTTTAAACAAAAGAATACTGCAAAGACTGATTGCTAGATACCAAAATGTAGCAAGTTTTCCCAAATGGTTGATAATTTTTCAAACCGAATAAAATCTCTGCGTCTTTGAACGTGCCAACAAATCAGCAACTTATTAGAAAAGCGAGGCAACGGTTGAGGAGTGGGACGAAATCCCCCGCTCTTCGGGGATGCCCCCAGCGGAGAGGAGTATGTACCAGGGTGTATGTGTGACCTGTTCGGATCGGAAACCTGAAAAACCAAAGGGTTGATTTTGTGAGATAATCCCCTGAATGAAATGAGATAGAGGTAAATCCATAATCCATCTGTTTCGATGAGAAATGGGAATTCGTGGTTTAAGTCGGTGCAAATCCGATCATTTTGGTTTGAGATGACAAGAACCAATCGATGATAATAAAGTTAAGTTATTAAGCGAAGCCAAGCGAATGATATCAACTTTCACACCTCTTTCGCCAATTCCCTTGCAATGGCAATAAATACGGGTCAGCTGTTCCGCCAACCTCCAGCGTAAAATACCGTTACTATACATATGCTTCCTTCTGAGACAAGTTAAGAAATGGAAGTGAGAAAGCCCAGCTTAATGGGATGAGTTAATTATTGGGGATCATGCGACCCGCCAACAGCATTGTTGCTTTCCCTATCTTTGGAAAATCCTAGGCTCCGGTATATAGGGGGGACCCGGCTGCCATACTAAATTGACCACGGAAACATCGGAATCCACGGTATCTCCAGCACAATGTAATGCTTACCGGCAGATAAGCGTATGCGGGCGGGGTATCCACCCCGTGCAGGAGTCTTTGTGGGAGGGAAAGTCGGAGTAGCAAAAGCCGCCGGAATCTCCATTTATTACATCAGATAAAAAGGGCGGGAATTCGTCACAACCGACAAATTTGCCGAGAATTATAAAGCAACTACTCGCGACCTCGAGTGGAAAGGTGCGGTATGTGACCGCACATAGTGCAATTAGATTATAAGTATATCTTTGGAATCTTCATCTCTTCAGAGGGATACGTTTCAGTACAACACAGGATATTTCCCTAAATTGATAGTTTCATATTGATATAGCTAAAAGAGAGATATTGAGGAGAAAAACTTTTTGAGGGAATAGTCGGACCCAGGAATAGAAATAAATGGATTTCTCAGACGAAAATATGATTTTCGATAAGGCTATACTTACAACGACCAGAGTAAAACGGGGATCCATAGCTCGTAGATGTCGCAAAGACATTCTCGATTTTGCGTCCGGGTTTCGGGGAGCTCATTCGAGATTATTTAGAACGGCGAACCAGCAGGAGAAAAGGGCATTAGCTTGCGCTTACGTAGATAGAAACAGCCGAAAAAGAAAATTTCGTCGTCTGTGGATCGCTCGGATTAATGCAGCAGCGCGAAAAAATGGAATTACCTACAGTTCGATGATTCACAGTTTGTCTGGGAATCAAGTTTTTCCGAATCGCAAAATACTCGCGCAAGTAGCTACTCCAGATGCTTACTGTTCCTCCAGACCCATACGAAAAATTAGTAGCGATAAAGGTTGACATGTGGCGGTAAGCCTCTCCGGATTAAACGGAGAGGCCGAAAATAGGGGACGAGTTAATTTGCGGATCTATTGCAGGGAGAAATAAAGAAGAAGAAACATACGGAAGGGCAGACTATCTTTATAGACATCAGTTTGCTTCGACTTAAAAACATTTGATAGCGTTTTTTTTCGCGGGATATTTTAAGTTGCCAAATTGAAAAACCTCCCAAAAGGCAATTTCACGAAATTAGCTAATTTTCATTATTTGAAAAGGGTAGCAAGGCCAAAATACGGGCTCTCTTTATAGCGAGAGCTATCGAACGCTGTTGCTTGGATGTTAATCTATTCATCCGTCTCGATAGGATTCTTCCCTGCTCACTGACGAATCGACGAAGTAGGCTGGTATTTTTGTAATCAATAGTTTCATCGGAGCGAATAGACGGGGAACGTCTACGGAGAGATCGTTTCAATTTATTCGTGATATTTTTTTGTGACTACCAATACAAATGAAAATTGATTACTTACCAATTAATTAGAATTATCAATTATTTTTTTAATTCTTTTGTGTTTGTGGCAACAAACGCAAAATTTTTTTGATTCCAACCGAGTAGGTGTGTTACGGCGATTCTTACGTGTAGTGTATCGAGAAATACCCGTGGATTTGTCGCCAGCCCCTCTGCAAGTACAGATTGTACATGCCAAACCAGTGGTTACCCTCGCATCTTTACTTTTGGTCATAAAATTGATCGCGTCATAATGAGATGAGATAAGTTTTTTTTAGGAGGAGGGTCACAAGTAGATCCAAATGTGTTTGATCGGACTACTTGCAAAGTTTCAACAATAAATTTTAAAATTTAGTTACCACCACCCCCCCCCCCCCATCAATGACTTGGTTATGTGCTATTCGCCTTGCGAGACGTAAATCTATCCAATTTTTTTGCCTCGTCTGACCCCTCCCTAGTTATTTCTTTGGATCAGAGAAACGGAAATACTAAAGCGTCTGGGAAAAAGCGATTAACTTCTATTAACGAACCGGCTAACAGGCCAAACCATATTGCAGCTACGACAGGAGCCGTGGAAAGATATATCTTCACATGTTGCATTAAAAATCCTCCTTTTTTTTTTTATTTAGACTCCTCTACCTCTTAGTCTTTATTTCCCTTTTACTTTTTTTATCTCACTTCAAAAAAACCGATAATTTACAACCTATAAATCAGTTTTTCTTTCAGAAAAACTGATAACTTTGGAGTGCTCAAAATTGGCGGTGCCTAGGACATTAATGAAAAATAAGTAAGGAGAAAGAGGAGTAAGAATTAAACGGAGTGATAAGAGACAACTATCTATCAATATCGATCGAGAGATAAATTTTTATCTTACTGGTAGCCGGTATATATAGCTACCTGCTATAATAGGTAAAGTAGTATCGGATCGATGATACCTGTTAAGAATCGATATTAATAGGGATGTAGCGCAGCTCGGTAGCGTGTTTGTTTTGGGTACAAAATGTCGCAGGTTCAAATCCCGTCATCCCTATTTTCGATCTGTACACCCAGCTTTGAGGATAGAACTTCCCGTGTCACCAACATCTCCTCTTATTAAGAGGAAGGAATATCCAACTTCTACCTCCCTCTACCACACAGAGTCAAGAGGAAAGCTGCACCATATATATATATATATTTTTTCTTTCGGGTAAAAAAAAAAATGACCCCGGGAAATAAAGGACGCCCTTAGTTCAGCCCGGTAGAATGCGGGTCTCCAAAACCCGATGTCGTAGGTTCGAATCCTACAGGGCGTGCCTACTACCACTTACCTGGGGATTACTTAATGCAACTAATGCGTGTCGAATAGAAAATACTTAAAAAAGTGGGGCTAGTAGAATTGTTGCCGCTGAAGCAGCCTCTACTGTATGTTTCTTATATAGACAGATATCTTTGGAAAAATATTAGAAATGATGAAATAATGGGAAACGAAAAAGGAAAAAATATTTTTAGATGAATATTTCTAAATCTTTTTTATAAATCAACGTCTTCTTCTGATGTTTCAGATGCGACAATTGTCAGATATTTACCGAATATCTAGTTGATCACCGCGTCGATATTGCGAATATGCCGTTACAAATAATCCAGCTAGGGTTATCGGAATCGAACCCGGCACAATTCCCGATAGTGATGCTTCAACCATTCTAGTTTATATTTATTTGATGTAAATACTTACCAAACTTACCGAAGTGGATTTCCGCGTCAACCAAAAGGTAATTGGTAAGTGCAATGAATTATTAGGCGCCGACGGGGCCCCTTTTCTTGTTCTTGCCCCCCTCTCCTTTCCCTCTATCTAGATTCTATAGTGTAAAAGTAAGTCACGGAATCTGAATCTTGTTCAATCCAACAAATAAAACTAGGGTCAGAGTTAATACAGACGTCAAAAAGGCGAAGTAGCTTAATAGGGTGAGCATAAATTTGAATACCAAATTATCTAACAGATGGGTTAGTATACGATTCCTCTGAGTAGTTTATCACCCGAACCTGCTGAATCAAAGTTGTTTACTTAAATTTGCTAAGTCGGGGTTGATTAGTCCCATTTAATTTCTTGGAGTGATCTAATCCTACCGATTCAGTTTATTTGGTACAATTACGTCTCACTAACTTAATATGTGAGGTAGACAACCAGAAAGTACCTCTCGGTCGTTAATTAATCGGTTAGTAGTTGCTGAAGAAGTCTTACTTTTTTCCGGGACTGCCCCAATTTTACTGTAACAGCTATCTCTTCGACCTACTAGTAGGCATAGTCAAAATCGGTAATTGCCCGGACATGCCGAGGGGGGGGGGCGGGCTGGGAAACGGAGCAGTGGGAGAGACCCCCGCGCCCGCAAACCGCTGCACGGGTCTGAAGTCGGCCAAGGCTTTCTAGTCGGTTTGGCCTAAGTGTAGTTAACCACTCGTCAGAAATTTCGTAAGTGTCAAACACCTCACTTGTGAGGAGCGAGTAACCTTGCCGCATCAAAGGCCGACTAGCTATACTGAACCAGTATATTTTGGATATACCCTGGGTATAGTAGTGACATTATAATTTGAGTCAGTTCCCGTTTGAAAAGGTTTGCTGGTGGATCTTGCATCTCTCACCTCCCTTCTTCTTCGGGAAACAAGCCTCTCCAGTATTATGAGATAGATATAGATAGATAGATACGGAGCTGAACATGTCTGGGAATACAGGAGAACGCCCCTTTGCCGACATCATTACTAGTATTTGATACTGGGTCATCCACAGCATTACTATACCCTCCCCGTTTATTGCAGGCTGGCCATCTGTCAGTACAGGTTTAGCTTACGATGTTTTCGGAAGCCCCCGCCCAAACGAATATTTCCCAGGGAATCGACAAGAAGTTCCCTTGGTAACTGGCCGTTTCGATTCGCTGGAACAAGTCGACGCATTCACCAAATTCTTTTAGGAGAAACTAATGGCTTTAGATAAAACTTATCCGATTTTCACTGTTAGGTGGTTAGCCGTTCACGGCTTAGCTGTACCTACAGTTTTCTTTTTGGGGTCCATATCAGCCATGCAATTCATTCAAAGATAGTTTTTAGTGAGCTCTGAATCTACGACACAACCGAATCCAAATAAACAGAGTGTAGAATCGAATCGTACAAGCCTTTATCGGGGATTATTACCGATTTTCGTACTTGCCGTTCCATTTTCTAATTACTTTTTTAATTAGAGACTAAAAAGAATTGTCTAAAAAAGATCGAGATCCTAATTATTTGTGACTGTTCATGTCTCGAGTCGAGGCTGGATGATGAAGCCAAAAAAGTAGGGGGTAGGGAGGTGGCGCAGATGACAAATACCACTGGAAGGATTCCCTTGTGGTTGGTAGGTACTGTAGCCGGTACACTTGTGATAGGTTCGCTAGGCATATCCTCTTACGGGGCTTACTCGGGGTTGGGGTCGTCTCCTCGATAATAATTGCCGTTTGATCGATAAAATTTCGCCGAATTTTAAAAGCGGAGTTTCCTTCTTTTCTTCTCTTTCTACCTAAAGAAGGAGAAGAAAAAAGCGGTTCAATTCAAATTCAATATATCTCTATTTAGTTAAATGAAGACAAAATAGTTTTATGTCAAATTGTATTTGATTCGTCGACCGGACGTAATAATGCTCGGCTTCATCGATACTATAGCTCTGCGACGCTTCTTTCGAGTAGACGGGTCCATCGATTCTTTTCCGTCTAAAGAATCAATCGAGGCTAAATGGTAAAATGTAAGGACTAGAACAAATAGTTTTTCTTATTTACTGTTTATTTAAATCATTAATTTTTTTTTTTATTTTAAATAAAAAGACTTAATATCGCAGTTTAGAAATAGAAGAGGTGTCCCAGTTCGGGAGGGAGAACTACTTTGGCATAATCGGATCAATCGATAGATTTTCGGACACAATTTCTATTTTAAAATTTCTATTTTAATAAACTAACAAGTGAAGCTTTTTTTTTTATTTACTTCTATCTGGCAGCAATCTTCCCAACTACAACTAGTCCTATCCATATGTGTGATCTACCTACCTACTCGACGTTGCTTCTTCCGTGCCCCAGTTCAGACTTGATAGAGTCCAACTAGGTAACTGGTCGGTAAAGAAGTCAGCCAATTGCGTCAGAGAATACATGTGGATAATGTCGATGGTGTCGACGTCCCTGACACCACCGACAAAGCCGAAGTCAACACGATCAACAGTCTCCATGCGGCGATCAAATCATTGACCAATAAATAAGGAGAGACAAGTGAAGATCTCTTTTCCCACACGCAGTTATCAGTCGGGTTATTTAGACACAGGGGGATAGCAAGGAATGAAGGGGGTAGGCAATCAGAAATTCATTTCTGCCAACTGCACTTTTTCAAACTGTTTTTTCTTGAGCACGAGGAAAATCTGTGCCAAGACAACCGACGCGAAAAAAGCTATAAGACCCTGAATACGCGACGGATCTTGGAGTACGATTTCGACTTCTCCCTGGCCGAATCCGCCAACATTGGGGTTATTCGTCAATGGCTGATCAGCCTTAACGAACTCACCTTCTGAAACGATGAGCTCGAGGCCGGGGGGAATGGTATCAGTTGCTTCACGACCCTCGGACGACTCTTCAATAGTTATTTCGTATCCACCCCTTCCTTCTTTACGAACAACCCTCTTTATTTTTCCCGTTACTGAAGCGGCATAGACTGTATTGTTGCTTTTGCTTCCATCTGGGTATATTTGCCCCCTCCCTCTATTCCCCCCGACATAGATGGGGTATTTCAGGAAATGAGCTTCTTTGTCAGTACCAGGGTCCGGTGAGATAATTGGAAATATGATTTCGCTGTATAATTTACCCGGTACTGGTCCTACCACGATTATATTATCTCTGCCGGGACGGTAACTCTGAAACGATAATTTCCCCAGCTTTTCTCTTATTTCGGCTGGAATGCGATTAGAGGGGGCCAATTTGAATCCCTCCGGTAGAATGAGGACAGCGCCAACATTCAATCCGCCTCTTTTCCCATTTGCAAGTACTTATTTTATCTACGTATCATAGGGAATCTTAACAACTGCTTCAAATACAGTATCGGGAAGAACGGATTGCGGGGCCTCAATATCCACAGATTTCTTCGCTAGGTGGCAATTGGCGCACACAATACGCCCCGTAGCTTCTCGGGGATTCTCATAATTCTGTTGCGCAAGAATCGGATATGCATTTGATACAGATGAACAATTTAATTCACCGAAACCGATCGATACTATAAGTGACAGAATCCAACAATTTTTCATCCAGTTATTCGTAATTCTTCTTTGCATAGGTTGATAATTAGTCTCAAGTCTTTGTACAAACGGGTCACGCGTTAACGCCGTTTGGTAACAAATAAATTGTAACAAATAAATTTCCCTTGTTCCAACTCTTTCCCCCTTTATGATCTATCGATCATTATTAGCAGATGACGAACGAGGGGGGGGGGTACAAATAATCCAAATGGGTGAACTAGTCTAGCCTGCTAGATGCAATTTTGGTGAAGTGGCTGTCACCCACTCATTGTATGATAAGTTGCTACAATTGAGGGAGATGTGCGATTTAAGTGACGAAAAATCCAATATTTGGATACTGTATCTAAAATAACTGGAAAGGTTGAGACGAGGCAAGAAATTACATATTTGCCAGGAATTAACCCAAAATGTTCGAAGAGGGAGCCTATGACTATTTCCCAACCATGGGGTGAGTGGAACCCTACACATAAATCAGTTAGTGAAAGAATGGAAAACGCTTTCATCGTGTCATTCAAACTATAAAATGACTCCTGAATCCGGGAATTTGAAACTGCAAGTCTCTTTCGACCCGTTATAAACAATAAAGCTGGGATGGTAATACTAATTAAATCGGTTACTAGCTGCAGCAGTAGCTGAATATTCAGTTCGTTATACATTATTGCCAATTGAGTAGTCTCGTCATATGCATTTGCATCATAATTTTGCAACTGCGTATCTGCCAGATGTTCAGTCGCGTCGTCTAACCAGAGCAATGCTTCTACTTCTCGGAGCTGCTTCAGGGCTTTTTCCTCTTGGAAGGGGTTGATAAATATATGGGTCTGAGTAATGTTCCACCAACCCCTAACCCAAGACTCTAAAAACCAATTTCTGAAACTGATTGGAATGGTGAGGGGGAGAAGCAGAAAACACCCAACATATTGAAGGGAAACTAATGCTTGGTTCTTAGCTGAGTCGAAGTCATTATGTACTAACAAACTTGATTGACTTGTCAATTCCGCCCCGAACCTAGATAAAGTGCGAGTCACAGATCGAGGCACTAAACTAATTGACTCATAGGCCGACGTAAAATTTGCTGATTCGTAATTAAATGATTTTTCAGTCACTTTTTCGGTAGTTTGAAATGGGAAAAAGTTTACGGAACAACGCGCTCTCTTAGCATCAAACTCATTTGAAGTCGCCTCAATCCAAGCTAATTTCCTATTTATTTCTTCTACATTATTCAACTTGTAAAAGACACGTCGTTTTGGAAGAGAAAAGTCATTTCCCCGTTTATCTTGTGAGAAACGAACTACCTTTCCCCGTTTATTAACTGTTTCGCCATTCGTGTAACAATTTCGGCGAGATTTTAGAGATATATCTTGGAAAAATGAAGTATTTGGAAGGTTCGGCAAAAACATATTCAAATAACTTTTTGCCGGAAAATTGTTTGCGCAACGGCATCCAATTGGAAATAATCCAAGTAGCTTTGTCCCAAAAATAAATCTCAGATCTTTTTGCATTCCCAAAATAGATATGCTAAATCTGTGCTCTAAGAGACTGCAATATATTAGATATCTAGATTTCTTTGATGCCGTGTTTGTGGGCGCTGTCGTGGCCCGCGACAACCCCTCCGGTGTTGAAGGGGATGATTCTATTCGCATGAAAAGCGAGGAGTCATTTATTAAGGGCTGTAGTTGCTTACTAGCCTCATAAGCTCTATCCGGAGAACGATGTGGAGTACTAAAAAGCCGTCGAAGAATTTTTTGCTTCCAGTAATGTAGTCGCATATATTAACTGTAACTATCTATCAATCAGTCAGAGGAAATAAGCGAAGTACGAGACTAATCAGATAAATTATTGCAATTAGGATATCCTTTTTTCGAACTCTTCCCCCCTCGAACTTTTTATCTTCGCAGCTCGAGTAGCCTTGCATTTTTCTGCAAATCATCCATTTGTGAAATTTGGTAAGTTTTAAAAACCTTCAATCGATACACGCGGGAAACGAGCGGGTTCGGCGGCTTTTTCTTCCATATCTCCTAAGGTTGAACCTTCACCGATCCTAGTTAGTGGGATATTTCGCCGACCCCTGACTTTCAAGTAGAGAATCCGACGTGGATAAAAGCCTTCCCTACTTTCCAATCCAACAGCTTCCACATCTTTCAGTACAAGTCGAATGTGGATGCGGCGATTCTTTCCGGGAAAGCCCCACCGAAAGATTGAAGAAAATCCTTCTCGCTTGTCAAACAAATTGTATCCGCCTCCCACGTCCCGAAACGCGGTACACCACAGATACAGCCCGAGAAAGAGGCCTGCAATCCCGTAGAAACACATTACAACACCCTGCGGGATAAAAACGATGTGTTCGGATGAAAGTACGGGGATCAGATCTTCACCGACGCAGCTAGAAAACCCCACCAGTAGAAAACCTGTTGCGCCACAAACAAGGATACAGGCCCAACATGAATTTGCAAATGTACGGGAGCCTTTTACGAAATCTACTTGAATCCATTTGGAGCGACAATTCATTACTATTTCCTCACAGATTGCATAATAAACGGATTAGCCATTTTGTCATCAATTTTGCCCCCCCCCTCTTTTTTTAAACCCATTAATTCCGCTTGTTTCTGATTTATTTGCGTTTAATACTAGTAACGAAGTACCAAACTAGGGTTCAAGCATATCATATAGAATGGGATAGAATGGGGTAGTTATCTACATGTATCTCATTCTAGGAACAAATAATCAACCTATATTTCATTTCTCTATGAAATGAGAATGAGACATAGGTTGATTGGAGCAACATTCTTCCCTGATTTTCTCGGGACAAGGAGAACCACCGAGAAAGGGGGAATTCCTTTTGATTAACTATTAGCTGAGACTAGATTTTGAATTCAATTGGTGTCGTCAGAAAGTCACCGAGCGGTTTACTACATCTCCAAGAAGTAAAAAAGGAAGAAGTTATAGGATTTCATCCCGCTCTATGTATAGAAATGAAATAGCCGTTGTAACTGCTGGAAACACCAAACCGACTAGGGGTACAAAAATAGAGGGTAGATAAGATGCTGCCATGATAAAATTACCTCAACTACAATAAAGAAAAGAAGAAATTTATTTATACAACAATATATCTCTGTTTCACTATTCTTTCTAATATCTAATGATATTGCTTTTGTTCCGTAAAGAAAAGGGGTTTCCAGGCTTCCAGCGAAATAATCTGATTTGGATTTTTCGTTTTCTGGGGTTTAGCGGGGAGGAGGCGAATACATCGACACCAAGAGATCCAACAAATTTTTCGTTGCACGAGGAAGAAGAAGTAAAGATTATTTTCCACTGATCGAAACATTTCTTGGAAGAGGATAAGACGTGGTTTATTTAGAAATACAAGAGAAAAAATCCGGAACGAATTCAATTTTTTTTACAAGGAGCTGATGAATAAAGCTCAGATATTTCGCCCAAAACACCCTTCGGGAGATTACGTGGAACGATCAAATCGAGTAGCCCATTATCGAATAAAGACTCAGCTGCTTGAAAGCCATCAGGTATCTTTTGACGCAATGTTTATTCAATTACCCTTTTACCGGCGAATGCTATATACGCTTTGGACTCGGCAATAATTATATCTCCCAACATGCCGAAGCTGGCAGTGACACCCCCCGTAGTTGGATAGGTAAGAATCGATATATGAAGTAACTTTTTTTGAACTTGGTGAATTTGCAAGACGGAGGAAATTTTAGCCATTTGCATCAAGCTCAACGTTCCTTCCTGCGTACGCGCTCCCCCAGAAGCACAGATTAAGACCAATGGCGAAGACTTGTCCGTGGCATATTCGATTAAGCGAGTAATCTTTTCACCTACAACGGAACCCATACTTCCCCCCATGAAGTGGAAGTCCATAACACCAAGTGCAATAAGTTCTCCACTTAGATAGCCTATACCTGTTTGAACAGCGTCGGTTAAACCCGTTTTTTCCTGAGAAACAGCTATACGATTCTGGTGAGAATCCTCGTCAGAGAAATCTAAAACATCTTTTGCAGTCATGTCTTCATCCATGGGAATCCATGTGTTGCGATCAATCAGAAGTTCGATCCTTTCCATACTATTCATTGAAAGATGATAACCGCGTTCTTCACGAACACTTCTATTCTGTTTCAAAAATTTCACATAAAGCATGTTTCCGCAGTTGTCGCATCGAGCCCATAATCCTCTATTCGTGTTAACACTTATTCGCTTCTCTCTTTCTTTTTCAGTTGAGATAGAGCCTCTCGTAGCTTCCTCGGGGAAAGCTCCAATCAATCCACCAAATTTGCGCCTATCTTCAAACCAATTTATTACGGACGTAAAAATCTCCTCATCTGTTGCTTCCCTTTAGATTAGATCGTGAAAAAGAAATAAATTTCAAATAGATTTTCTGTGATGTGACAAATTTTTTCCGCAACTTAAAGCAAATAGGGACCAAATCCAAGTTTATTGACCCGACAAATAATTGGCAATTGACTAGTTATCTATTAAATCAATCATATTGTAGATATTCAATTCCTATTATCCAACGAAGCAAACGAAGCAATATGCTGCGAAACTAAACATGATGAAGGTGCCTCTATTTCTAATAAAGTGTTGAGTTTAACTTTAGACTACCCGTTTGTATCTCGTAATTTTTGAATGCGAGTTGGTAGGGATTCGAACCCTCGGATTCACATTTCAAGACTATGTGCTTCTCAGTTTCCATCATTGATTAACCAACCTCAAAATGTATTGCATATTAGGAGTATAGGGAAAGTTAACTCTTTCCCGATACTCCTGGTATATCTGGTAACTGTTGTGGAACAGATGCCAATAGTAAATAGCTACGGAAATTCAAATCTATCTACAACACATCAATTGTGTCAAATTCAAATTTGATTGCTTTCCATATTTCGCATGCGGCAGCCAATTCTGGACTCCACTTACTAGCTTCACGAATAATCTCATTACCTTCACGAGCGAGATCACGGCCCTCATTGCGAGCCTGTACGCAAGCTTCTAATGCGACTCGGTTGGCTACCGCACCGGGTGCATTTCCCCAAGGATGTCCCAAGGTTCCTCCGCCGAACTGTAAGACGGAGTCGTCCCCAAAGATTTCGGTTAGGGCGGGCATGTGCCAGACGTGGATACCCCCCGAAGCTACGGGGAGTACACCCGGCATAGATACCCAATCTTGCGTGAAATATATACCACGGCTACGATCTTTCTCGATGTAATCGTCGCGAAGTAAATCGACGAAACCCAAGGTGACTTCTCGTTCTCCTTCTAGTTTGCCTACTACAGTTCCGGCGTGTATATGATCCCCACCGGACATGCGTAATGCTTTGGCCAGTACACGAAAATGTATACCGTGATTTCGTTGCCTATCAATCACAGCATGCATCGCACGGTGAATATGGAGAAGCAGTCCATTGTCTCTGCAGTAAAAAGCTAAGCTGGTATTCGCGGTAAACCCCCCGGTCAGATAGTCATGCATGACTATTGGTGCGCCCAACTCCCTAGCAAAGACAGCTCTCTTCAACATTTCTTCACACGTACCTGCAGTAGCATTTAAGTAGTGCCCCTTGATTTCGCCTGTTTCAGCCTGGGATTTGAAAAGAGCTTCTGCTACAAATAAGAAGCGATCTCTCCAACGCATGAATGGCTGGGAATTTACGTTTTCATCATCCTTCGTAAAATCAAGTCCACCACGAAGGCATTCATAGACGGCTCTACCATAATTCTTAGCAGACAGACCTAATTTTGGCTTGATTGTACATCCCAATAAGGGACGTCCATATTTGTTCAGTTTATCCCTTTCGACCTGAATGCCGTGGGGTGGTCCAATGAAAGTTTTAGAATAAGCAGGAGGAACTCGAATGTCTTCCAAGCGTAGAGCGCGTAGAGCCTTAAATCCAAAAACATTACCTACAATGGAGGTAAACAAATTGGTGACAGAACCTTCTTCGAATAGATCCAAAGGATAAGCTACATATGCGATATACTGGTTTTCTTCTCCAGCAACAGGTTCAATATCATAGCATCGACCCTTGTAACGGTCAAGGCTGGTCAACCCGTCTGTCCATACAGTGGTCCACGTACCCGTCGAGGATTCCGCAGCTACCGCAGCTCCAGCCTCCTCAGCTGGTACTCCGGGTTGTGGGGTCATTCGGAAGGCTGCTAAGATATCGGTATCTTTGGTCTTGTATTCGGGGGTGTAATAGGTCAATCGATAATCCCTGACACCAGCTTTGAATCCAACACCTGCTTTAGTCTCCGTTTGTGGTGACATGGGTTTGTTCCTCCCTACGACTAAATTAGTAAATCTTGCAAAGATGAGATCTGCTCGGCATGGGTGGAGTATTTCGATGTAAAACGCAAGGTGGATATAGTTCAACCTGCGCATGATACCTATACCTGTCGAAACTCCATTTCAAGCATGGAACATTATCATGGAACATTATCATTTTATACCGCGTCTCACGCGGGGTGCAACTAATCAACCTGTTTTCTCCCAGAAACTGCTTAAGAAGCAGCGTCCTGCCTCATCCCAACACATTGACTCGGGAATCTCTTCGTGGTTAGACTGGTCGATAGAATACGAACTAAATAATTGCCAATCCCTCGCGTTTAGTGGTCAATCTGTTTTGAAGAAGGAGAGAACGCGTACCCCAAAAATGAATATTCAACGAATGAATAGGGCACAGATTTCATCAGTCTCTCAATCGTATACAACACGAAGAAGAAATATGCTTCATCCACGGTTTATACCCCCATTTTATTTATCTATAGCTATATCTGTGAAACAAATTTAAACAAAGGGGAGTGGGTGAGAAAGGAGCAACTGACTCCCTCTTTCCTATTGACCACTCCACGGTGAAATACCACATATTTCTATCGATTCAGTAATCAGATAAAGATAATACACCGAAATAGTATAGTTATGAAAACCGGTTCTCTCTCTTTCGAAATTTCTGAATTGGTGGAAAAAAACGTGGGCTATATCACTCAAATCATTGGACCAGTATTGGACGTGGCTTCCTCGCCGGGGAAAATGCCCAAAATTTATAACTCACTAATAGTCAAGGGACAAAATCCAGCAGGTCAAGAGATTAATGTTACTTGCGAGGTCCAACAATTATTAGGTAATAATGAAGTAAGAGCCGTAGCTATGAGTGCCACAGACGGTTCGATGAGAGGTATGAGTGCCGTTGACACGGGAGCCCCCCTTAGTGTTCCCGTTGGTGAAACTACTCTTGGACGAATATCCAATGTCCTCGGCGAACCCGTAGATAATTTGGGTCCTGTGCAAAGTAGTACTACATTTCCGATTCACAGGTCCGCCCCGGCATTTACCCAGTTGGATACGAAATTATCGATTTTTGAAACAGGTATAAAAGTTGTGGATCTCTTGGCTCCGTATCGTAGAGGCGGAAAAATCGGGTTATTTGGTGGGGCTGGAGTTGGAAAGACGGTTCTAATTACGGAATCAATTAACAATATTGCGAAAGCTCATGGAGGTGTATCCGTATCTGGCGGGGTGGGAGAACGTACGCGTGAAGGTAATGACCTTTACATGGAAATGAAAGAATCAAGAGTTATTAATGAACAAAATATTTCGGAATCGAAGGTGGCTCTGGTTTATGGTCAGATGAATGAACCACCGGGAGCTCGTATGAGAGTTGGCTCAACTGCTCCAACAATGGCGGAATACTTTCGAGATGTTAACAAGCAAGATGTACTCTCATTTATTGACAACATTTTTCGCTTTGTCCAGGCGGGATCGGAGGTCTCGGCATTACTAGGTAGGATGCCTTCCGCCGTGGGTTATCAACCGACCCTTGGCACAGAAATGGGATCACTGCAAGAGAGAATTACTTCCACCAAGGAGGGATCAATAACTTCCATTCAAGCTGTTTACGTCCCTGCGGATGATTTGACTGACCCGGCTCCCGCCACGACATCTGCACACTTAGACGCCACTACCGTGCTTTCAAGGGGATTAGCAGCAAAGGGTATTTATCCAGCCGTAGACCCGCTGGATTCGACCTCGACTATGTTACAGCCTTGGATTGTGGGTGAGGAGCATTATGACACCGCACAGGGGGTTAAGCAGACTTTGCAACGTTACAAGGAACTTCAAGATATTATAGCTATTCTCGGACTAGACGAGTTATCCGAAGAAGATCGCCTGACGGTAGCTAGGGCTCGAAAAATAGAACGTCTCTTATCACAACCCTTTTTCGTAGCAGAAGTTTTCACCGGTTCCCCGGGAAAATACGTCAGTTTATCAGAAACCATTAAGGGATTTCAAATGATTCTTCCTGGAGAGTTGGACAATCTACCCGAACAAGCTTTTTACTTAGTTGGCAATACCGATGAAGCAGCTGCAAAAGCTGCGGCTTTACAGGCGGAGGGTCAATAAAAGGGATGGTATCGAATCCTCGCGTAATGGCCCCTAACCGAATAGTTTGGAATTCCGAGGTTTGGGAAATCATTTCATCCACCAATAGTGGTCAAGTTGGTATACTACCCAACCACGCGCCGCTTCTTACAGCTTTGGATATGGGAGTTTCGAAAATACGTCATGATGGGCAGTGGTCTGCAATGGCGCTGATGGGCGGCTTTGCCATGATAGATAACAATCGGGTAACAATATTAGTTAACGAGGCAGAAAGAGCTACCGAAATTGATCCCGATGAAGCTCGAAGAACTTTTCAGATGGCTCAAGCTGACTCAGCTAAGGCAGAAGGCAAGAAAAAATTAATAGAAGCCAACTTAGCTTTTAAAAGAGCGAAGGCCAGGCTAGAAGCTTCAAATGCTGCCTAACGCGTTTTTTCCGATTCCAAAGGCACTAAGTGATTTGGTAGTCTTATGATAATACCACCAAACTACGCGAAAAATCTATGACGTGTCTCATATACAGTAAAACTTATTAGATACCAATTTAATCATGACGGTATCTAGTAAGTGTTACCTACTATTGGATTCGAACCAATGACTCTCGCCGTATGAAAGCGATACTCTAACCGCTGAGTCAAGTAGGCTGCCATTAATTTATCCCACACTAACTCCTATACCTCTATTTATCTTATCTCAGATTACTTCTTACACCTCCATTTAATTTATCGAGGTGCGTGACTCACATATAGATATAGATATCTCTATTATATCCGAAAGAATAGCTAAACACAACCCCACGTCCCATCATTTCATAAATATTCGATCCTAGATCTATCTATATATAGATAGATCTAGATAGATCTAGATAGATCTTTTTTTTGTTTCTTTCAAACTCATTTGTCAACTTGGCTTAAATTAATTGATACCGATGAACTTTTCTCACATATCATCAAATGGATCAAGGGCCATGGCTCAGCGGTAGAGCGCCTCGTTTACACGTGCGCCGATCTTTTTTCACCAGAAGGTTTGCCAAAACCTAGCGACTCGTGCAAAACTCTACGTGATTATTTTCTATCCCACTCAAAATGAAGGAGACAAAAGAGCAGTAGCATGACAGGTGGGTTGACCGAAAATAGTCAATCCCTAAAAATTGATATGGTGAATAGGTGATTTATCCAACGCTAGAAGTGGTGGGACGACGCGAGGACCCCCAGGCGAGATCTCTTCTTCGTCTCACGAACTTTCGGGTGTAGGAGATGTCGCCTACTTCTTCCAAGCGGCAAGGAGTATTTGACATCGCGAGGTGGACCTGTATCCTTGGAGGCGAACCTTTGTAAACGCGACGTTAATGACCTTCTCAAGATACTTCGGGGTTGCTTAATTTACTCTTTCTTCCCTTATGTAGTTCTTTAAAAATAATTTTTGGGATAAGTAGGTTGGGCGTTAGGTTGAGCATACTGAACCCCCCCCCCCCCCCCCCCCCCTTTTTTTCCCCTCCGGGTTGGGGTTTACGGGTTCCAAATGGAAACCCCCCCGGGCCAAACTAAGGGAAAAAAAAAAAAAATTTTTCGGAAATGGTTTAAAAAACCCAAAAACCCCTTTTTCGGGAAAAGAACCCCCCTTTTTTCCCAAAATTCCCCCATTTAATTGGGGGGAAAAAAAAATTTGGGAAGCCCTAACTTCCCTTTCCGGAAAAAAAAAAGAAAGAAGGGGGGGGGGGGGGGGGGGGGTTGGCATGTCGTATGTATGAAGTATACTCAATCAATCTTTAAATGATAATACTATCACATCTAAACTATTGAGTTTTCCAATTTTTAGAAACAAACTAGAAACAAATATGTTGATTTTTTTTATCATTTATTTGATTTAGTTAATAACTAGCTGAATCGGAAAAACGTATAGGCAGTTTGTTGATTTTTATGAATCACCTGATTTTTATGCTAAAAATTTGACATTGCCATTCTCAAAAATGGAAAGGTAACACCCCTTTCACTTTTCATTATCGATGGGGTAACTACCAGTATAACCAAACTAAAACTTCAATTCACTTCCCCAAAGGGGTTATACATGCTAAACCCATTGCAGTATAGCGAGACGAAGTTACCAATCGGCTTATCTCATCCTAGTTCGATACTTTTTCCCTCAGCTCTAAGTTTCTCAACTAAATTAAAAAAATTAAGGCGAAAGGAGTATGCAAATGTTTCTGCTCCACCAGTATGACTCCTTCTGGATTTTTCTGCTAGTATCTATATCTATCCCTTATTTAGCTTTTTCGATTCCCGGGTTTATTGTTCCCGCTCGAGAGGGACCAGAGAAGTTAACAAGTTACGAATCGGGTATTGAGCCGAAAGGAGATACTTGGATCCGATTTCAGATACGTTATTACATGTTTGCTTTGGTTTTCGCCGTCTTCGACGTCGAAACCCTATTTCTCTATCCCTGGGCTGTATCTTTCAGAGAATTGGGACTACTTGCCTTCATCGAAGTCATCATTTTCATCTTTATATTAGTAGTTGGTTTGGTTCACGCGTGGCGAAAAGGAGCATTGGAATGGTGTCAACTTTCGACTATTCGCTTGAAAGTGGAGGAGAGGGAGTCGAACCCCGCGGTGTAGATATTCCCCTCAACTCGGTGGAGCCTCCCCTCCCTGAATGGGATGTGTCAAATTCAATTTTCTTAGCTAATATAAGTGATTTCTCCAACTGGTCCAGACTTTCCAGTTTGTGGCCACTTCTATACGGTACCAGCTGCTGCTTTATCGAATTCGCCTCCCTAATTGGTTCACGATTTGATTTTGACCGATACGGCCTAGTACCCAGATCTAGTCCTAGGCAGGCAGACCTAGTTGTTACCGCCGGTACCGTAACCATGAAGATGGCCCCATCCCTCGTGAGACTCTATGAGCAGATGCCTGATCCGAAGTATGTAATCGCTATGGGAGCTCGCACCATTACAGGAGGCATGTTTAGCACAGATTCCTATAGCACCGTTCGTGGAGTAGACAAATCAATTCCCGTCGATATCTATTTGCCGGGTTGCCCACCCAAACCTGAAGCTATTATTGATGCCGTAACAAAACTCCGTAAGAAAATAGCTAGAGGAGGTTTCGCAGATCAGGCTTCCCGCCCCACCCGAACGAAATATCCCAATATAAATCATAGATTTCGCTTTGTACCTAGCATTAATATAGGTGAATATAATCAAGAATTAACTAATTGTGATACAAAGCTCTTATCAAATACTTTCTCGGAAAACTTTCAAAAGCTTGGATATAGGTCTAAAGGGTAAATATCAAAAGTAGACGAATAACTAGATTTCATCTCATACATGGATGGAGAGAAAAGAGGTTTTAACCAATATGAACACTACCAGTAGAGATAAGTTTAATGTCGAGACGCGGGGTCGATTATCCGCTTGGCCAACTAGGCATAATTTTTCCCACCGACCTTTGGGTTATGATTACAGGGGTGTCGAGACTTTGCAAGTCAAGTCGGAAGAGTGGTTGTCTGTAGCTGTCGCCCCATATGCCTACGGTTTTAATTACCTGCGCTCTCAATGTGCTTACGATTCAGCACCGGGAGGATCTTTAGTCAGTGTGTATCATCTGACACAGATGCGAGATCAGCCGGATCAACCCGAGGAAGTGTGTACAAAAATTTCTGTTCCAAGAGAAAATCCTAGAATACCTTCGGTTTACTGGGTTTGGAAAAGCTCCGATCTCCAGGAACGTGAATCCTACGATATGCTGGGAATAATCTATCAGGGTCATCCGCACCTTAGGCGTATATTGATGCCTGAAAGTTGGGTGGGGTGGCCTCTACGTAAAGATTACATCGTACCCAACTTTTATGAGTTGCAGGATGCCTATTAATTTGTAGGGGGATGAAAACTCATTTCCCGACTCACCATTACCGTCTATTTTTTATCGAAACTGTTTACAGCTATCAAGCGTAGCTCTCGAGTAACCCACCCAGTCTTCAAGATACTTCCTGGTTCTTGGTTAGCTCCTTCAGGGCCGGTTGGTTTTGTATAATACCAGAACTGCTTTAGCCCATCTCCCAAACCATTTAGATGCCAAGAACCAGATTTGAACTGGTGACACGAGGATTTTCAGTCCTCTGCTCTACCGACTGAGCTATCTCGGCTAATGCGTTTACGGAAAACTCAACTGAAAATTCGTTAAGTATATTTTTCAACTCCATTTTTTTGGAGCCTAGTCAAACCGTCGGTCTCGCTTTTATCGACCTGTTTCATGCAATATTGCTTCCAGTAAATAAAGTATACTGGGGAGGGGCTCAATTGAGCCATTCATGTATATTAAAAGCCTGAATGGCTCAATTGCAAAGTGTTTTGGAAAGACCAAAGGCGAAGAAAAATTTGAAATGGCTTCCGTATTTTGCTTCCAAACAAGTTGTGTGAATCCAAACAACCTGAAAAAGGTTAATTGAACTGTCTCGTTGGGGATAGAGGGAGTCGAACCCTCACGGTCCTGTGAAACCAACGGATTTTCGTCCTACTGCAACTTGCGCCGCTATTTCTCATTTCATTAAATGTGTAGAATGGGACTCTACCTCCATTCACGAAAGTGTCATTTTCTGTTACCGACTCGCCTGTTGAACAGTTTCACTGAAATAGAGTGGGGTCATACAACGGGTAAGGGAGTAATATGCGTACTAGCAGTAGTGGAAGGGGGTTACTCCGTATTGCATTGCTAAGTACGGAGGTAATTTTGCGGATAAATGTTGGCCCCAAACTGAGAGGTACGCGTCGAGAAAAAAAGGGGGAGTTAAAATTTCCCTTTGTTACCAGGACTCGGTCTTATACTTCTAGGCTTACCCCACCCACGCAGTTAACCGTGTAAACCATTTGGATATTCAGTTATTTCGAGAACTAGTAACTAACAAACTGCTCGTTGGAATGACCCCCATCGAGTCTCTGTACCTATCTCGCCTCATCGCCCAAAATTCATTTGAGTGATACAATATGAGATTTGGCTCAGGATTGCCCGGTAAATGGTCCCAGGTTCCCCTGAATCTGGGGGCTGCCACTTGATACGTCTCCATACCCAGGCTCAATCTGGTTGAGTCCGCTGCGTCTACCATTTCGCCATATCCCCACCCCTTAGGCCCCAATGAACTGACGAAAACAGATAAATAACCACGTTTATGCAGTTGAAAACTTTCGGCTTCGGCGTGCTTACGCCTACTAATTCGCCTATCCCAGGCAGATTCCGCTTTGTCTATCTCTAATTTGAGATAGTCCGGAGCTATGACATAATTTGTATTTGTCTCCACGACTTTTCTGGCTTATTAGGCTTTTATTTAGTGAAAAAAAAAATACAAAATTTTTTCTCCCATTTTTACAATCTCGCACGTAAAGTAAAAAAATGCATGTAATTCAATTAGTCGACGACGATTTAATTGCCTCCCAGAAGTTGAGTTTCTATTATAGAATTATATATGAATGCACTACTTGAAGCAATATATTCGTCAATCAATTCAATTTTTTTTTTGCTAAAATTTTTATGTAAATGGATATGCTATAATGTCTTTATTTGGCATTATGAGTCGATGGTAGTCTTTGCTTACCCCCCCCCCCCCCCTCCATCTCTTTTTCAAATGTTGATAACAAATTGAATATTTATTAGTCCCTATTCATATGTTATGATTGTCACAGATATCAACTCTGACTGACTCCTTTTTTATGCGCCAGCAGTAATTAGGTGATATATCCGTGCTGATCCCATAAGTTTTCTATCCAATTATAAAAAGTTTACAGAAAAGGAGTTTTCACGTCTCGCTACCGAGGACCTCGTTTGAAAGTGATACGTCGTCTAAAAAATTTACCAGGGTTCACGGGTAGGGGTAAAACACCTAACTTGGGAGAATTTCGGGTTGCTACCGATCAATCAGCTTCAAGAAAAATTTCTCAATTCTGTGTGCGTTTGGAGGCCAAACAAAGATTACGTTTCAATTATGGATTAACAGAACGCTAACTACCAAAATACGTACGTATTGCTAGAAAAACTAGGGGTTCAACGGGCCAAGTACCATTGCAATTACTCGAAATGCGTCTAGATAATATTATTTTCAACTTAGGTATGGCTTCCACGATTCCTGCCGCGAGGCAGTTAGTCAACCATAGACATATTTTAGTAAACAATCATATTGTAGATATACCAAGCTATCGCCGTAAGCCAAGAGATATTATTACTGTTCGAAATCGACCAACTTCCCACAATGCACTGGGGGGTGAATCCCCCGTGGGGGGCAAAACACCGGATCACTTGACCATTTCTCTACTGGGAGGCAACGGGCCAGCAGGATTGGTGAATCGTGTTGCCAATCGAGAATCCGTCAATTTGAGTATAAATGAACTGTTAGTTGTCGAGTATTACTCTCGCAAAGCTTAATTATCACTTATCAAATTTTTAATTTAATCAAATAATTTGGAGGTCTCTGCGATGACAAAGAAAACCCAGGCAAAGGGCTTGACATGACGGAATTTAACAAGTAGATTACTCAGGAAGGAAAAGAACGAAAGTTCCTTGATCTAGCTTTTTACCTCTTTCAATCAGAAATTAACTTAGATTTTCTTACTTTAGAGATAAATAGAGATAAATCTTCTAGTTTCGAACTATTTACTTTGATAAGCGGTGAATTATACGAATCACCAGTCCACGCCGCTTCGACGAAATTTCCAATCAACCAAGGAATTGCAAATTATTACTGCTCTCACGGTCCTTCGGCTTTTTTTCGGACGGCTTGGTTTGAAACCCCGATAACAGTCCGTCTCTTTCCACTTGGCAATTTAGCTAGATTTCGATAAGGAAAGAAAGATAGCCTCGGAGAGGTAAAAATAGAGAGAGGAAAGGGAGGGATTCGAACCCTCGGTAGCTAGAAGTCTACTTAGCATTTCCGGTGCTACGCCTTAAACCGCTCGGCCACCCTTCCTGGGGTTCATTAGCTAATTCATTTGACATATTTTAGGGACTTAGGTAGTAAAATGACAAGCGACTTGTCGGTAGTAGTTGAGAACAAGTTCTTCCCCGAAATACAAATCAAATGGGAGGGATATATTCAACACGACTTGTCACTTTACCAAAATTCCTTCCTATATTTCTCTATATTACATTATCCGCTAGGTATACTTTTTTTTTGCAGTCTCAGTTGATGTACCAATAATAGGTGGAGTGCAAAAGAAAAACAAGGAGTCGAAATTGATTACGCCTAGATCTCAGAGAAATGACAACTTTATCGACAAAACTTTCACAATTCTAGCAGATATTTCGTTGCAAATCCTACCTACCACTAAGAGAGAGAGGGAAGCTTCTACATACTATAGGGATGGTGCGATTCGATAAGGCAAGCAATTTATCGTTATTCAATATAAATTGAATAAATTAAAGCTTTGATAAGCCCACATTTTATAGAGGTATGTTTCGATTGCCAAACAAACCCTTCGGTCGCGTATCCACGATTGATGCAGCCTCGGAAGCTACGGCTCCCGCTTTCCACGGATTTTGATATCAAGCAAGCACGAGGTTAAATCCATAAATTGATGCGTAATGCCTAGTAATCTCATGAGTAAGCACGGGGAGGGGGCGAGCACCACATGGAGGAATCGGCAATACAAAATCTCCGGCAATTTTTGGTTTCGACAAATATCGCCTGCTCTCGGTAACTTCGAAGTCGCGGTAATGACCAGTAGCGGTTGGGGCAACAAACATCCATCCCGTTTGCAGCTTGGATACCCTTAAAATCATCGGATATTGCTGAAGTGAATAACCCCTCGAGAAACGAAACGTTGGGAACGAATAAATTGACAAGGGATTTGTTGCTACTGCTGTCGCTGTGGGGGAATGACACAACCGTGCCAAAAAATTTCTTTGCGAGAGGGATGGTTAGATACCAGTTTTACGAAAAGCTAACCCCCGCTTAATTTCGAAGTTTCAAGTTGGGAGTGAAAATAAGTAGGTCATTTGGAATACTACCCCCCCTTGCGAATCGAGCGGGAGGAGCCGTATGAGGTGGGAATCTCATGTGCGGTTTTGAAGCGGGGCTTTTTTGTAAAAGCAACCGCAACGGATGTCGGCCCAATCTGAAGGAGAATATGCAGAAGCTTTATGAAGCTACTACGAAGCCATGCGTTTGGAGGTTGATTCCTATGACCGAAGCTATATACCTTATAATATCGGCCTCATTCATACAAGTAATGGAAAACATGCAAGAGCTTTGGAATACTACTTTCAAGCACCAGAGCGGAATTCTTCTTTGCCACAAGCTTTTAACAATATGGCTGTGATCTGTCACCACGTGCGACTACCTACGCTTCAGGATTATTTGGTTTATAAATACTCAACCAACGAAAAGGGCTTCCCCCAAGCATATCTCCAAACGGGAGCTGCTTAGAGCTGAGGGATTCGGCCTCTTTCGAAGGAATCCAGATTTGAAGGAGGAAGGTAGCCTAACTGTCTCATGGATAACTGATTGAATCGAGTAATAAATCACCGTAAGGATTCGTCATTGAAAATCTGGGTCGATACAGTGAGATTGGTCCATCGAGAAAGTTACAAAATTTGTCTCTGTAGTAGAGACGGTTGGGGAGAAATAAGTGATGGACCACGGTGTAGTATCAAATCCTAAAAGGGAAATTTTTCCAATAAAAAAAAAATAAATCCACATCGAGATGGGTTAGTTAGTGCCGAAAGAGGTTATCATTCCTTGCCTCTTGTTCTTTTAACTGGGAGTACGGAAAATTTTTTATTCAAGACGGATGAAATCAGAAACCTGACTATCCCTAGTTCCTCCGAAGTTTGAAAGTAATCCCTATTTCTTGCTTAGGCGACAAAAAGGAAGTGACGGGGTTGTATGAGCCGTATGAGGTGGGAAACCCCCGAGTTCGGTTCTAAAGGAGGGGGTTGAAAAATAATCACCCATTCTGATCGAGGGGAACAGGCCATCCACCAAGGAAATTTGGAAGTTTCGGAGGCTTGGTTTGATCAAGCTGCTGAGTATTGGAAGCAAGCAATAGCACCTTCCCCCGGTAATTACATTGAAGCACAGAATTGGTTAAAAATTACGGGACGCTCTTCTTCGCTTAATTAATCAGTGGGGGAGGCAGAGCGGCATCAAACAAAAAGGTTAACAAATAGAGTTGATAAATAGAGGTTCTTGCTTGCTCAACGTCAACTTTGCCACCCTTCTCCCTACCGAACGGATGATCGATTGCGTGAAGTCCATTAGGCACTATTGAGTTGTGTAATAATACCATCAAACGCCTACCCCGCATAACTTCTTCGTAGCAGTTGCTCGAGTTTCAAACTCAAGGGAAAAGGGAGTAGATTACTATATGCTGGTAAAAACTCTAGTTCTTAGAAGTTTCGTATCTTCCGTTGGTAGGTCGTTGCTATCCCCTGTCCGAAGAGAGGAGAGTCCCGATGACTATTCGTTCGCCAGAACCAGAAGTCAAGATTATGGTGGAGAAGGATCCCGTGAAAACCTCCTTTGAGAGATGGGCCCAACCCGGACATTTCTCGAGAAATTTGGCTAAGGGTCCAAGTACCACCACATGGATTTGGAACCTACACGCCGATGCCCACGATTTTGATAGCCATACCAATGATTTGGAGGATATATCTCGCAAAATATTTGGTGCTCATTTTGGTCAGCTAGCCATTATTTTTATCTGGTTGAGTGGCATGTACTTCCACGGGGCCCGTTTTTCCAATTATGAGGCATGGCTGAATGATCCCACTCATGTAAAACCTAGTGCCCAAGTTGTTTGGCCAATAGTGGGTCAAGAGATACTTAATGGAGATGTGGGTGGAGGGTTCCAGGGTGTACAGATAACGTCTGGATTTTTCCAACTTTGGCGAGCTTCCGGAATAACTAGTGAGTTACAGCTCTATTGCACAGCTGTCGGTGCTTTAATCTTTGCCGGATTAATGTTTTTTGCCGGTTGGTTTCACTATCATAAAGCGGCCCCGAAACTAGCTTGGTTCCAAAACGTTGAATCGATGCTAAATCACCATTTGGCGGGTCTATTGGGGTTGGGATCTCTAGGGTGGGCGGGACATCAGATCCACGTTTCACTGCCAATTAACCAACTATTAGATGCGGGAGTGGACCCCAAAGAAATACCCCTTCCTCACGAATTCATTCTCAATCGCGATCTTCTAGCTCAGGCGTATCCGAGTTTTGCGAAAGGACTGATCCCGTTTTTTACTCTTGACTGGTCGGAATACTCAGATTTTTTGACTTTTCGCGGAGGATTGAACCCGGTGACGGGAGGTTTGTGGCTGACTGATACTGCACATCACCACTTAGCTATCGCCGTTCTTTTCCTGGTAGCGGGTCACATGTACAGAACCAACTGGGGTATCGGACATAGCACGAAAGAAATCCTGGAGGCCCATAAAGGGCCCTTCACGGGTGAGGGCCACAAGGGTCTCTACGAAATTCTAACGAGTTCGTGGCATGCTCAATTAGCAATCAATCTTGCCCTGCTAGGTTCTTTAACAATTATTGTGTCCCACCATATGTATGCAATGCCCCCGTATCCCTACTTGGCTACCGATTATGCCACACAACTTTCCCTATTTACACATCATATGTGGATAGGGGGGTTTTTAGTAGTTGGCGCAGCCGCACACGCAGCTATTTTCATGGTAAGAGATTATGATCCAACTACTCAATACAATAATTTGTTAGACCGTGTCATCCGGCACCGTGATGCAATAATTTCACATCTCAATTGGGTTTGCATCTTCCTAGGTTTTCATAGCTTCGGCCTATACATCCATAATGATACTATGAGTGCCTTGGGTCGTCCCCAAGATATGTTTTCGGATACCGCCATTCAGTTACAACCAATATTTGCCCAGTGGGTGCAAAATATCCACGCATTGGCTCCTGCATCAACCGCGCCTAATGCGGCAGCGGGTACTAGCTTAACCTGGGGCGGCAGCGACTTAGTCGCCGTAGCCGGCAAAGTTGCCATATCCCCAATTCCGTTAGGTACTGCAGATTTTCTGGTACACCACATTCATGCATTTACGATTCATGTTACTGTATTAATACTATTGAAAGGCGTTTTATTTGCACGCAGCTCCCGACTAATACCTGACAAGGCAAATCTTGGTTTTCGCTTTCCCTGCGACGGTCCCGGCAGAGGAGGTACCTGCCAAGTATCTGCTTGGGATCACGTCTTCCTAGGATTATTCTGGATGTACAACTCGATTTCGGTAGTTATATTTCACTTCAGCTGGAAGATGCAATCCGACGTGTGGGGCAGCATAAGCGAACAGGGGGTGATAAATCACATCACTGGGGGAAACTTCGCACAAAGTTCAACAACGATTAATGGATGGCTACGAGATTTTTTATGGGCACAGGCTTCTCAAGTCATTCAATCGTATGGTTCTTCGTTATCCGCGTATGGTCTTTTATTTTTGGGGGCTCACTTCGTTTGGGCCTTCAGTCTAATGTTTTTATTCAGTGGTCGCGGATACCGGCAGGAACTCATTGAATCCATTGTTTGGGCCCATAACAAACTAAAAGTTGCCCCCGTTACCCAACCCAGGGCCCTGAGTATTATACAGGGACGCGCTGTGGGAGTAACTCATTACCTTCTAGGTGGAATCGCCACGACGTGGGCGTTCTTCCTGGCGAGAATCATTGCAGTGGGATAATGGCTAGGAGGATTTGAGAAACATTACGGCATCAAGATTTCCACAGTTCAGCCAGGGTCTATCCCAAGACCCAACTACTCGTCGTATCTGGTTTGGTATAGCCACAGCCCACGACTTCGAGGGTCATGACGATACTACCGAGGAACGTCTCTACCAAAAAATATTTGCATCTCATTCTGGTCAATTAGCTATCATCTTTCTCTGGACCTCCGGGAATTTATTCCATGTGGCTTGGCAGGGCAATTTCGAAGCATGGGTGCGGGACCCATTACATGTGAGACCAATAGCTCATGCCATTTGGGATCCTCATTTTGGTCAACCAGCTGTCGAAGCCTACACCCGAGGGGGGGCTTCAGGTCCAGTCAATATTGCCTATTCCGGTGTGTATCAATGGTGGTACACCATTGGTCTACGCAATAACCAAGATCTCTACACCGGAGCTATCTTCTTACTAGCTATTTCTGCTTCGTCCTTACTAGCTGGCTGGTTACATCTGCAACCTAAATGGAAACCAAGCATTTCTTGGTTCAAAAATGCTGAATCTCGGCTCAATCACCACCTTTCAGGACTATTCGGAGTGAGTTCTTTGGCTTGGGCAGGGCATTTAGTCCATGTCGCTATTCCCGAAGCTAGGGGCGGACATGTCAGGTGGGATAATTTTTTGACTGCCACCCCGCATCCTCAAGGATTGGGGCCGTTTTTCTCGGGTCAATGGAGTGTTTATGCGCAAAATCCCGATTCGAGTAGCCATTTGTTTGATAGCACTCAAGGAGCGGGAACAGCTATTCCAACCTTTTTGGGCGGATTTCACCCGCAGACTCAAAGTTTGTGGCTAACTGATATTGCTCATCATCATTTAGCCATTGCTGTTGTGTTTATAATTGCCGGCCACACGTACAGGACTAACTCTGGGATTGGGCACAGTATGAAAGAGATTCTGGAGGCTCATATCCCTCCGGGAGGTAGGTTGGGCCGCGGACACAAAGGACTTTATGATGCGGTCAATAATTCTCTCCACTTTCAATTGGGGCTGGCTCTAGCTGCTTTAGGGGTTGTAACTTCGTTGGTCGCGCAACACATGTATTCCCTACCGGCTTATGCTTTTATAGCACAGGATTATACGACTCAAGCCGCGCTATACACTCATCACCAATATATTGCCGGGTTTATCATGGCAGGAGCCTTCGCACACGGAGCTATATTCTTTATTAGAGATTATGATCCGGAACAAAATAAAGATAACGTCTTAGCAAGAATGTTGGAACACAAAGAAGCAATAATAGCTCACTTAAGTTGGGCTAGTTTATTTCTAGGGTTCCACACGCTAGGACTTTATGTCCACAACGATGTAATGCTAGCTTTCGGGACTCCGGAAAAACAGATTCTCATTGAACCCGTATTTGCTCAATGGATTCAATCTGCTCATGGTAAAACTTTGTATGGTTTCGATGTGCTTTTATCCTCGGCAGGTAGTCCAGCAAGTAATGCTGGTCGGGGCTTGTGGTTACCCGGCTGGTTGGACGCGGTCAACAACAGCAGCAACTCGCTATTCCTAACGATTGGGCCCGGAGATTTCTTAGTCCACCACGCCATTGCCTTGGGCCTACACACAACTACACTGATTTTGGTGAAAGGCGCATTAGACGCCCGCGGTTCCAAGTTGATGCCAGATAAAAAAGAGTTTGGTTACAGTTTTCCTTGCGATGGTCCCGGCAGAGGAGGTACCTGTGACATCTCGGCTTGGGATGCCTTTTATTTAGCCGTTTTCTGGATGCTAAACACCGTTGGATGGGTCACTTTCTACTGGCACTGGAAACACATAACCTTGTGGCAAGGTAATGCTGCTCAATTCAACGAATCTTCTACGTATTTAATGGGGTGGCTGAGGGATTACCTATGGCTGAACTCCTCGCAACTTATTAATGGTTATAACCCCTTCGGCATGAACAGTTTATCTGTATGGGCATGGATGTTCTTATTTGGACATCTTGTGTGGGCTACTGGATTTATGTTTCCAATTTCTCGGCGCGGTTACTGGCAAGAACTCATTGAAACTCTAGCTTGGGCTCATGAACGAACACCCTTAGCAAATGTGATACGCTGGAAAGATAAGCCAGTCGCTCTCTCCATCGTTCAAGCAAGACTGGTGGGACTAGCCCACTTCTCCGTAGGTTACATATTTACTTACGCAGCTTTTCTAATAGCATCGACATCAGGTAAATTTGGCTAATTTTGTTTCGGTCGACTACCAAGTTGTCCATTTCTGCATTAAGCTTACCGCCACTATCTCCCACACCCGAGCCGATTCTAAGACCGATTATCCATTTACCAATAATTAGAGATGAAAATTGATTTCTCCCTCCCTAGTTATTGGTAAATCAATTTTTGGCTGCAAGTTTGGTAGTAATCCAATCCTGCTTACTGATTCATCAATTATGGCAAGGAATTTGAAAAGACGGATTAAAAGTAGTTTGCCAATTCGGGATAAACTAACTATTTCCGAAAGATTGCAATCTCTACCGCGTAATAGTGCACCTGTTCGTCTCCGTAACCGGTGCTCCCTAACCGGACGACCCAGATCCAATTACCGAGACTTCGGCTTATCTAGACACGTACCTCGTGAAATGGCACACACTTGTGTGCTGCCTGGAGTATCGAAATCAAGTTGGTAGGAAAAGATTTTTTCCACCTATTCCACAAATGATGTCTAATTCTCCGAAGTAGACAGCTATTTCTGCTCGTATTCAATGTAATTATTCAAAAGATGTATAATAATTACATTGAAAGCATTAGCTAAGCGGGGTAGAGCAGCTTGGTAGCTCGCAAGGCTCATAACCTTGAGGTCACAGGTTCAAATCCTGTCTCCGCAAACTAAACTATCAATTGTTTACCTACGTTACTAGTACGGCGCTTGGTTTTCGTTGCGATTTCAGACTAATTCTTCTTCATCTTCTACCGACGGATCAGATATAGGTTTTTTCAGATCGGATATCTGAAAAGTTCAAGTCTTTCCATCAATTAGCATTTATTAAATTGGGAATACTTGATGTCACCCGGCGGGATAAAAATTATCCAATTACTTTTTTTTCCCTCTCCTATTCTTTCTACCTTGTTTTCTGAGCCTGTATTGTTCGATAGAACATAAACTTACCTACCGAGAGATAGATAAATATATTTATGGGTTTATATCTAGATATTCATATATTATTTAGATAGCTATTTTATGCTTCAGGTTAGACCTAGTCTCTCATGTTTCATCAAGTTTCAATGTTGCAAAAAGGAAAAAACAAGGGAAAGACGGTACAAAGACTAACGGCGTGCCCAGCAGAACTCAACCCAAAATGACTTCCGATCCGAGGCCCTTTCGACTCAGCGGTAGAGTAGCAACGTGGTGAGGCGCAAATTGTCGGTTCAAATCTGACAAAGGGCTAACCGAGGACTCGTACGAAATCCAAGGATCAAGCTATCTCGGTTTCGCGGAAACGCCTGGGTCCGCATGACCTCGATACAGAAGAAAATTTACAGTTTTGCAAAAGTATAATTATTATTTGGTGCAAAATTAGAAGTAACTGCCTCATAATTAAATTTTTCAGTCAAATCCCCTTTTGTTTATTCATCGCGATTTTCAGTTTAAAGTTTCGGCTTAACCTAAGCATTATTTCTACACCGAGTGATGTGTCATGCGTCGCTCTTTACAATATGAAAAAATCAGGTGGATATAATTTTTAATGCCGGGAACTTCTTTGTTACTCCTATCTTGCCTTGGGAATTGAATATGAATTATCAATATCAATACATATAGGTATTTTTATTTCTCCTCCAAGAAGTAGGAAAAAAAAAATAAGATGAAAATTATGTAACAGTCTTGTTCCTACTTATTTAGATAATTTCCCATTACTAGCAAAAGCTATTTGAATATCTAGCACTCCTGTTTGTTATTTGTCACATCCCTAAAATCTGAATACAATTTCGGGGTTGTGGTTTGGGGCGTAAAAAAAAAAGCCACATTGTTCAATGTTGAATTTTCCGACATATTCCCTGCTCGGGGTTAAACTGCGACATACCACTACCCACTCCCGCTATTCAGGACCAAAGGAAACCAAAGGAAAGGGCTTTCAATTCTTACTGCGGATTGGTAAAATAAGTACCGAAATAATTTCAAAGAGGGGATGGATACCACACCTATATATATACATGTAGCTCTTAATGACGCTCTAGTACTTCTTTCCTTAGAGATTCATGGAAACGAATTCGTCTTCTGCTAGGTCGGAGTCCCGAGGTACCATTAATGTGGCAGAATGGTTAACGAAGTCTCGGAAGAAAAGAAAGGTCTACCCACTTCTCAAAAAACTATCTAATAAATGGGATCAGCTCGGGATCGAGTAAGTAATAAAAAAGAGATGCCTAAAATTTAAAACTAGATGAAAATAAGGAAAAAAAGAAGAATGAGAGAAGCGGCTCGGCAAAAAAAAAAGAAAATGGAGAGAGTAGAAAACTAGAAGCAAGACGAAGAGGCAGTGAAGGGGGCGAAGAATCCCAAACTACCGAGATTAAAAAATAGATAAGTCTCATCTTCGTGTAATAACTCCTGGGAGTATGTTGCTTTGGCAAGTGACTTTTCAGAGGGACCGGCGTTTTAGTGGCCTATCTCATCTTACCCCTAAGGGGCGGAACTACACCGCGTCGTGGCTTGGGGAGAAAATTAGGGGAACCCAGAAATGGTTTGAGGAGCCGAGTGAGGGAATGAATATGACCATTGCCATTGGAAAATCTTCCAAGGAACCGAAAGATTTATTTGATAGTATGGACGACTGGCTCAGAAGAGATCGCTTTGTCTTCGTGGGTTGGTCTGGCCTATTACTTTTCCCCACAGCTTACTTCGCTTTGGGCGGTTGGTTTACAGGTACAACCTTTGTCACTTCATGGTATACCCACGGATTAGCTAGTTCTTACTTGGAGGGATGTAATTTTCTGACTGCCGCGGTCTCCACTCCCGCTAACAGTTTGGCCCACTCCTTGCTTCTTCTGTGGGGACCTGAGGCACAGGGAGATTTTACCCGTTGGTGCCAATTAGGGGGTTTATGGACCTTCGTCGCTCTTCACGGCTCTTTTGCTCTGATAGGTTTTATGTTACGCCAGTTCGAACTTGCAAGGTCTGTGCAACTACGCCCCTACAACGCAATAGCTTTCTCCGCTCCAATTGCGGTTTTTGTATCCGTATTCCTGATTTACCCCTTGGGGCAATCCGGTTGGTTTTTTGCACCTAGTTTCGGCGTAGCCGCCATCTTCCGATTCATTCTATTTTTTCAAGGTTTCCATAATTGGACTCTGAACCCATTTCATATGATGGGGGTTGCGGGAGTCCTCGGCGCCGCCCTCTTATGCGCCATCCACGGCGCTACAGTTGAAAATACTTTATTTGAAGATGGTGATGGGGCAAACACATTCCGCGCTTTCAACCCAACTCAGTCTGAAGAGACTTATTCAATGGTAACCGCGAATCGTTTCTGGTCCCAAATATTCGGTGTTGCTTTCTCCAACAAACGTTGGTTACACTTCTTCATGTTATTCGTGCCAGTGACAGGTTTATGGATGAGTGCTATTGGGGTAGTTGGTCTCGCCCTAAATTTACGTGCGTACGACTTTGTCTCCCAAGAAATTCGCGCAGCAGAAGATCCCGAGTTTGAGACTTTTTATACAAAAAACATCTTGCTAAACGAGGGTATCCGTGCCTGGATGGCAGCTCAGGATCAGCCCCACGAAAACCTTGTATTCCCCGAGGAGGTTTTACCCCGTGGAAACGCTCTTTAATGGAACCCTCTCGCTGGGTGGTCGCGATCAGGAAACCACAGGTTTCGCTTGGTGGGCTGGCAACGCCCGACTAATTAATCTATCTGGTAAATTGCTTGGTGCCCATGTAGCTCATGCTGGCCTGATTGTTTTTTGGGCTGGAGCTATGAATTTGTTTGAAGTGGCTCATTTCGTATCAGAGAAGCCTATGTATGAGCAAGGGCTAATCCTACTTCCCCACCTGGCTACTCTGGGTTGGGGAGTGGGTCCCGGTGGGGAAGTAGTCGATACCTTTCCGTACTTCGTTTCCGGAGTACTCCATTTGATTTCCTCTGCAGTTTTGGGATTCGGGGGTATATATCACGCTCTGATCGGACCCGAAACTTTGGAGGAATCCTTTCCCTTTTTCGGTTATACTTGGAAAGATAAAAATAAGATGACTACCATTCTCGGTATTCATTTAATATTGCTAAGTCTTGGAGCTTTTCTCTTAGTTTTCAAGGCACTATATTTCGGAGGGTTGTACGATACATGGGCACCCGGGGGTGGGGATGTAAGAGAGATTACAAATATTACCCTAAGTCCTAACGTTATCTTCGGCTACCTACTGAAATCTCCTTTTGGGGGCGAAGGGTGGATTGCAAGTGTGGATAATCTGGAAGATATTATCGGGGGACATGTATGGCTGGGATCCATTTGTCTTTTCGGTGGAATTTGGCACATATTAACAAAACCGTTTGCCTGGGCTCGTCGCGCTTTTGTATGGTCCGGGGAAGCTTACTCATCCTACAGTTTGGGAGCCCTTTCCATTTTTGGCTTCACCGCCTGCTGCTTCGTCTGGTTTAATAACACGGCATATCCCAGCGAATTTTATGGTCCCACCGGTCCAGAAGCTTCTCAGGCTCAAGCTTTTACCTTTCTTGTCAGGGACCAACGACTCGGTGCTAATATAGGTTCCGCTCAAGGACCTACTGGGTTGGGTAAATACCTGATGCGTTCCCCCACGGGAGAAATTATCTTTGGGGGCGAAACTATGCGTTTCTGGGATCTTCGTGCTCCTTGGCTAGAACCTTTAAGGGGTCCCAACGGTTTAGATCTCGGTAAGTTGAAGAGGGATATACAACCATGGCAGGAGCGACGATCTGCGGAGTATATGACTCATGCCCCCCTGGGCTCTCTAAACTCTGTAGGTGGAGTAGCCACTGAGATCAACGCCGTGAACTACGTATCTCCCCGCAGTTGGTTAGCTACTTCCCACTTCGTTCTAGGATTCTTCTTTTTCGTGGGCCATTTATGGCATGCGGGCAGGGCTCGCGCAGCCGCAGCCGGGTTTGAAAAGGGAATTGATCGTGATACTGAACCCGTTTTATTCATGACACCCCTTAATTGAAACTCGAAAACGTTAAAGTGGTAGAAAAAAAAAAGCTCTTCGTTTCCTTCTTCCTTCTTGCTGCTAGCAAACCAATATATGATAGGTAGTAAGATAAGTCTGTGTTGTCAAGTTAGTGCCGGACTCATTACACCTAGGTAAACTCTATCTATCTATCCATTCAAATAGATAGATAGATAGAATTTAATTATGTGGTGGTAGAGAAAAACAAGTTCTCTTCAACTTCATGGAGGATGAAAAAATATTACGTGAGGTTAGTAAGAACTGCCGCCCCTTACGTCCAGTATTTTTCGACATAACATAACTAGTAGGAGAGAGAGGGATTCGAACCCTCGATAGCATTTCGTTGCCATGCCAGTTTTCAAGACTGGAGCCTTAAACCGCTCGACCATCTCTCCTAGCGAGGCTGGTTTTTTAACCAATATTTGAGAGTGTCAATAACGTTTTTTTTATACACCCATGGTCCCACGGTAGGAGGTACAAATCTCAGTCAATACCTATAAAAAAAAAATAGATATCTATCTAGTTTTTTATTATAGGTATTGACTGAGATTTCTTTATACCCCGAAAGATACAGGGTGTGGGAATTTATGCCCGTGGATTTGTTGTGGATAATCATCCCGAATGTCGGAATTTAAACCAATTACAACTCAACGAGTACGTTATGAGCTTCGAGGTAATTAGTGGCAAGAAATAGGAAGTATCTGCGCCCGCGTCGGCGGGGTAAGTCGTAGCGAGGCGGGAGTTCCGTCGGAGTCGTAGCGAGGCGGGAGTTCCGTCGGATGAGGATTGGATGGTACAAACAACTTATTCCTTAAGTGAAAGGACTCAGAATTATGACTATCGCGTTCCAATTGGCTTTATTTGGATTAATTGCCATCTCATTCCTACTAGTTGTGGGTGTACCCGTTGCGTTTGCATCCCCCGGTGGCTGGTCCAGCAATAAAAATATTGTCTTTTCTGGGGCTTCATTATGGATTGGATCAGTTTCTTTGGTAGGTATACCCAACTCTTTTATTTCTTAGATTTCCGCTTTTCCGTTTCCGGTTCCTCCTCTCGTAATTCACCGTTACGGGTGGAGACGCCAACCAAAGGTTAGGGGGAGTATCACCCGTAGATGAAGAGCTGTGGCAGAAAATTCGTTTCAACAGTTGAAGGGGCGGGGGGTACATAGGCAAAGTACTCCCAATGAATTTAGTTTCTTACATATGAACTAAAAATGTAAGCGAGTTTCTTACCTATTAAAAAACTACTCCAGTGTTAAAATGAAATAGAAGGTTATGCGGATATAGTTGAATGGTAAAATATCTCCTTGCCAAGGAGATGACGCGGGTTCGATTCCCGCTATCCGCCTATCCCATAGAAAACGAAGAGGTTTTATCATATCTATCTATAGATAAATCTAGATAGATACGCATAAAAATTTTTACGGAATTCTTTAGTTATTTTAGGGGAGGAAATAAAGGAGCAAGTAGTGGAAAATTAGGAAGCAAAATTTTGCTTCTTAATAATGAAGTCAAAATTTAAGGTGAGACGTTTTTGTATTTGTCGAGGTAGCCGTTTCGCTAGCAAATGCATAGCATAGGTGAATTGCGTGGGGGGGGGGGTTAGCTACTTGCTAATGTTTTTGTTGAAGGGTATACTTGTTACTAGTAGAATTGCCAGACGTCTATAATTGCTACGCGTCGATGACATACCCACCACATACGTTACTTGCTATCGAACATTTTGAACCGGATCGGTGTTTTCATCTTCCTTGCTCCCAGATTGACACTGTTCACTGATAGTTATCGAAGGGCGATATAGTCAAGCGGTAAGACGGAGGACTGCAAATCCTTAATTCCCCAGTTCAAATCTGGGTGTCGCCTAACAAGAAAATATTTTTATATAAAATATACAAAGGGAAAGAACTAAATTTATTTAGTTTAGTTGGATTTATTAATCTAGGTAGGTTTACCGGGGATTGTTTGCTGCGCTGAAACCGGATACATGTTGAGACGCTCTATAGCCTGTTATAGCCTATCACATTTCATGCGTCTCGATGCGTCACAAATAAACAATCCCAATTGAGTATATCACTAATTGATAATCCGAAGGTACAAACCACCAAAATCTCCGTAGGAGTAAACATCAACCAGTACCATTGAAAAAGAAATAGTTTTCCACACATTCAATATCTTTTATTATTGGGGTATCCCGCCAGGGCAGGGCGGCGTCTGCTCCTCATCCACAACGCATTTCAAGCCTTTTCAAGCTTTGCCTTGTTTTTGGACTTATAAATAATTAGTAATTATTAAAAATTGAGAGAGTGAATAGATAGGAATTACAACTACGGATTTAGTTACCATAGCTTGGGCTGCCCCGACGGTGATTCCTACATTTTCCCTCTCACTTGTAGTTCGGGGAAGAAGCGGATTGCGACAAACGGGTTAACCGCGTCTCTACCAGTCTGATTCGGGGGATACGCGTCGTTGTGGCGAGACCCCCGATTCGTGTCTTCCCCACCCTAGATTATGTTCTTGAGTGGAGAAGCCCGATGCAGCCGCCTCTCATTTCATTCATTTTTTATTTTATTTGTCGCAAAATAAGAAGTTAAACTAACAGATTGGGTAATTTTGGGAATCTGGCAGGCTGACCCCCCCCCCCCCCCCCGTTACCGGAGAGAACCTATCCCGGTTGTTGCTAGTTCATCCCACCGCTAATTCAATTTTCAACTGTTTTGTCTGATGTTATGACTGCGCCCGGACCAAGAAACAGGGATTTAATATATACCTGACATACATTTGAGATCATACCTCCGGTTCGGATACCTCATTTTACTACGCTTGGTTCGCTTAGACTGATTCACATCTCTCTAGGAGGTATACAAAGAGGTTTAAAGAGAAGTAAATATGAGTGCTCGACTCCAACACCCAATATTCATTATTGGGTAGAACCCAGTTTTGTAACAAATGGGGGTGATCTAATAGAAGTAGAAATTGATAGATCAAAAAACTGATCTATCAATTTTGGTTAATTCTATTCGAGGATGATGCGTAATACACGGGAGGTAGAGAAGTAGAAACAAGGGAAAAGAGGCATAGATTTCAATTAACGAAAAAAAAAAAGCTAATCGGGAAGAAGCGATAGGCTAAGACCACCAGCAAAGCAACAACCGGATAGCATCAAATTTTTGACCGGAATAAAAGAAGTTTGCATATCGATCTACTTGAACGGGGAGCAAACAGTGTCCCCCACTTTTCCCCTTCTTATCTTATTTGCTCTTGCATACGAAAATTTATTGCCAAGTTGGTAGTCGTTACCAAATACTAGTTATTCTGAGCGGCCGTTTGAATGTAAAGAATAAGTAGAAAAGCTGTTGGGATTGGAATAAAAAGTGCGGTGGCTACGAACGCAAGAATATTTACTTCCGTATTGGTAGTTCAAATCATCAATTGGAAAATAGCTCGAGTGGGTTTCGGTGTAAAAAACTCTCGGACTCTATTATGAACCATCTAGTTTTAATTAGTCGGGTCGACCGAATCCTTGATTAATCACAGATGAGAAAAATATCAAAGTTGAATCTTCAATACCGATTACATAGTATATCACGAAATGAAATCTCGAGAATACCTATTCGTTGCTTCCGCGCAGTAGCAATCTACTCCTGACGCCTCCGCTTCGGATTAATTGACCAATTGCTACAGTTAATTTAATACAGTTAAAAGACGGAGAAAGAAATTATTTCAATGATTATGGTTAGTCCAATCTAAATTTAGATTGTTTAAGATAAAAATGGGTTCCTTCGTTACTTCCCTTTTACTTTTACTTTTTCTAGATTGACAACTCGTAGGGAATACTATTATCCTCCTAAAAGGTAATCGGGCCCCCATCGTCTAGAGGCCCAGGACACCTCCCTTTCACGGAGGCGACGGGGATTCGAATTCCCCTGGGGGTATTCATCTTTTGAGAACCTCATTGACCATATTGACGAAATTTATCCCCACTATCTTGCCGATCCCTACCCAAAAGGGATCATATCTGACTTGTTGGAAGTAAGTAATTCAATGAGGTCAAACCAAAGTGTTCCCAATTTGTGGGTCGATGCTCGAGTGGCTAATGGGGACGGACTGTAAATCCGCTGGCAACGCCTACGCTGGTTCGAATCCAGCTCGACCCAAGTCCGAGGCTGTAGATTGAACTTTGAACTGTCACGTTTTGTTTCGTTGGAGTTTATCGGGGGTTTGTCGGGATTGACGGGTCTCGAACCCGCAACTTCCGACTTGACAGGTCGGTGCTCTAACCAATTGAACTACAACCCCGGAGGTTCATTTGATTTGAGTCTATCTATCAATTGCCTCAGAGTCAACCCTGAGTCAGCAATCTCTTTTAACCCCCCCCCCCTCAAAAAAAGGAGGGGGGGGGGGGTTGGGAAACCACTTTGGCAAATAATTGCGGGAAGTAACTAGATCTATCTATCACTAGATTGGCAGTGATTTTTACACAGGTTTAATTTGTTTCCGAAACCTAACCGTTTTTTACCGAGTAACTTCTTTTTGTAGATTTGAACTAAACTTGAAATAATTGATTACACGAAATTGCTAGCTACGGAAAGGGGGACATCCTTATGCTTTTTCAACCTTTCCTGGTAATCAAATTTGTCGATATGGTACAATTATCAAACCTACTTTACAGCTAAGTATCTCTTAAGTTTTAATTTTTATCCACTGTTACCCCCTTTTTGGATACGTAAGTGTTTCGATCAAAACCAATACAAAATAACTTGCTTCATTAATAGGAATAGGTGCGCAGATTTGCAAAATCTGGATCGCATAGAAGTATTTCCTTTACAGCCTGCGAGAGTTATTTCTTCAATAACCCTATAGCTTTTCCCCCATTTTCATGTTTATTCTCCGTCCTATTTTTCTCCACAATTACATAATTAATTGTGGAGAAAAATAGGACGGAGAATAAATTGAGTTCAAATTATTTAGAGGCTAGGGATGGGTTGTTTTACATATAGAAAATTGAAAGTACGGAAATCTAATCGATATATTTCTTCATTGAGGATGGGTCTCGATTTATAACTTTATTCGAAGGAAATAAAAATATGCCCGTACTACCAGAACTTGCACAAATTCAATTTGAAGGGTTTAATCGATTTGTTCACGAAAGGTTGCTTGAAGAACTTAAAAATTTTCCGAAAATTGAAGATACAGATAAGGAAGTCGAATTCTGATCTATCAGTGAGCGGTACCAACTGACACAACCTTCAGTCGAAGAGAGAGATGCCGCGTATCAATGTGTCACATACTCATCCGATCCATATGTACCAGTTCAATTGAGTCGCAGCGAAGGTGGAGTGATACAAGAGGAAGACGTGCGGCCCGGATCTATTCCTTGGATGAATTCTAAAGGAACATTTACTATCAATGGGGTTGCCAGAGTTTCAGTCAATCAAATTTTGAGAAGTCCCGGTATTTACTACAACCGGGAATCCGATCAAAAAGGGGTTTCCACGTATACTAGCACTGTAATTCCGGATCGGGGAGGGAGGTTCAAATCAGAAATGGATAGGAAACAAAAAATTTGGGTTCGCATTAGCAAAAAGAAAAAGATATCCATTTCGATTTTACTAATAGCTATGGGGTTAAGCAAAAAAGATATTTTGAAAAATGTTCGTTACCCTAAGATTTTTTCAAATATGTTGAGGAAACAAGGAGGGGCTGTCGAATCGTCGGAGGATGCCACAGCAGAGCTTTACAAACACCCGTACTCTGCCACAGACGCGGATATCTCATTTTCAGAATCTATATTCAAGGAGTTATAGAAGAGGTTTCCTCAGCATAGATGTGAGTTGGGACGGATTGGTCGACGAAACCTGAACATCAAACTAACTCTCGATGTACCCGAAACGGAACATTTTCTGCTACCCCAAGACGTATTAGCAGCCGTAGATCACTCAATAGAAATCAGCTACGGAATAGGCGACCTCGATGACATAGATCATTTGAAAAATCGACGTGTTCGGTCTGTAGCGGATTCACCTCAAGAACAATTGAAATTGGCCCCAAACCGTTTGGAGAATTCGATTCGACAAAATCTCTCTAGGGCCGTTAAGCGCAAACGCGCGATAACGCCCCGGGGATTAGTAACGCCTGCACCAGTAATAGCAACTTTCAAGGAGTTTTCTGGATCACACCCCCTATCCCAATTTCTAGACCAAACTAACCCATTGTCAGAAATGGTTCACAAACGAAGATTAAGTTCCGTAGGTCCTGGCGGGTTGACACGTCGAACCGCCAGTTTTCAAGCTAGAGATATTCATTTTAGTCATTATGGTCGTATCTGCCCCATTGAAACATCGGAAGGCATGAATGCTGGCCTTATTTCGTCGCTAGCTATTCAGGCGGAAGTTAGCAATTCCGGCTCTTTGCAGAGCCCGTACCTTGAGATGTCGGAATCATCTGAAAAAGAGCAATTAATCGATCCATCTCCCACTGAAGATGATTGCTACCGAATAGCAACTGAGAATTCGTTAATATCCCAATGGAGAACTAGAGGGAGGGAACTCATACCGGTTCGATATCAACAAGAATTTCTCAGCATCCTTTGGGAACAAGTTGATTTCCGAAGTATTCATCCCTTACATTATTTCTCTATCGGAGCTTCTCTTATTCCATTCATTGAGCATAATGACGCGAACTGCGCTTTGACGGGTTCTACCATGCAACGCCAGGCGGTTCCACTGGTTAATCCCGAAAGATGCTTCGTAGGGACTGGGTTAGAGAGTTAAGTAGCTTCAGATTCGGGAAGTGTAGTTGTATCCGGACGAGAAGGATAAATCCGATATATTGATGGTGATACAATTGAACTATCATCAATCCATGAACCAGCAACCGATGATGCAGTTTCACATGTTATAAGCAATAAATTAAAGATATATGAGCGCTCCAGTAGTAATACCTGTATACACCAAAAGTCTACGGTTTTGGCGGGAGAATTACCGAAACGCGGGGAACTCATCGCGGATGGGGCAGCAACCGCCAGGGGGGAATCAGCTTTGGGTCGAAATATACTGGTGGCCTACATGCCGTGGGAAGGGTACAATTTTGAAGATGCAGTGTTGATTAGTGAACGCCCAATATACGAAGACATCTCCACATCTTTCCACATTGAAAGACACGAAGTTGAAGTTTGCATAACAAATCAGGGTCCTGAAAGGGTTACCAAGCAAATACCTCAATTGGATAGCCATACGCTTAGACACTTAGACGAGAATGGGCTCGCAGAATCGGGATCTTGGGTAGAGGCGGGAGATGCCTTGGTGGGTAAACCAACGCCCCAAGAGGGGACAGATTCATCACGTGCTCCAGAAGGGAGATCGTTACAAGCCATTTTCGGTATACAATTAGTTAACGCAAGAGAAAGCTGTCTGAAAGTTCCGATTGGTGGAAGAGGTCGAGTAACTGACGTCAGGTGGGTCTACCCCGAAGACGACACTTCAAACGATTCAGAAGTGATTCATATCTATATACTGCAGAAGCGTAAGATACAGGTGGGTGATAAGATAGCTGGTAGACATGGGAATAAAGGTATTGTGTCAAAAATATTACCCAGACAGGATATGCCTTATCTGCAAGATGGTACACCAGTCGACATGGTATTAAGTCCTTTAGGAGTACCTTCATGAATGAATGTGGGACAGATTTTCGAATGCCTACTTGGCTTAGCCGGGGAGTTTTCAGAAACCCATTACCGTATAGTACCCTTTGATGAGAGATACGAACGGGAAGCCTCTAGGAAACTAGTATTTTCAGAACCTTGTAGAGCAAGTGCAAATACTCGTAATCCGTGGTTATTTGAACCCGATCACCCCGGAAAAAGCCGATTGATCGATGGACGAACGGGTGATCCCTTCGTGCAACCCATTACAACTGGAAAAGCCTATATGATGAAATTGATTCATCAGGTCGACGATAAGATTCATGCGCGATCCAGCGGACCTTACGCACTTGTTACGCAGCAACCTCTCAAGGGGAGATCCAGACGAGGGGGACAGCGGGTTGGAGAAATGGAAGTCCGGGCTTTGGAGGGTTTTGGTGTGTCTTATACGTCGCAAGAAATGCTTACAACTAAATCAGATCATATTCAGGCTCGTTACAAGGTACCTAGTGCAATTATGACCGGAAAATCTGTTTGCAAACCCAACACTGTTCCAGAGTCTTTCCGACTGCTAGTTCGAGAATTACGTTGCATGGGTTTAAACCTGGAGCACAACTTCATAATTGAAGAGGGGTTGGAGAGGGAGAGTGAAAACATTTGATATCCAATTGAAACTTCTTTCATGAATAATCAATCAAAATTTTATTTTCTCTATTATGATTCATCGAGCTAATTATCAACAGCTTCGGGTTGGACTGGCTTCCCCCGAGCAGATCCGCAGCTGGGCTGAGAGGAAGTTACCCAATGGAGACGTCGTCGGGCAAGTCGATTAACCTTACACGTTGCATCACAAGACTCACAAACCAGAGAGAGATGGCTCATTTCGTGAAAGGATACTCGGGCCTGTAAAAAGCGGCGTCTGCGCGTGTGGAAACTATCGATCTGTCGATAACGGAGAGGAGTATTCCAATTTTTGCAAACATTGCGGAGTTGAGTTTATCGACTCCCGGGTTCGAAGATACCGAATGGGATACATCAAACTTGCGTGTCCAGTAACCCACGTGTGGTTCTCAAAACGAATCCCTAGTTATATTGCAAATCCACTTGCCAAACCTCTTAAGGAATCAGAAAGCCCAGTATATTGCGATGCGTGACTCGATTGTACGTGTTGATCATTACAGATTTGCTATAAGCTGTCACCCCATGCAAAAGTGGGAAGCCTCTAACCGACATGTCCCTCGCGTCGATCGAGGAATATTGTCTAACTCGGGGTAGATACTATTGTGTATAGAATGGGTACCCCTCCTCCATGGTTAATTTTTAGTAAAAAATCCAACAATTGGGCTTCGTAATAACTACTTTTGAAGTACTTCAGTTGATGGGATAAAATTCAAGTGCTGTTCAACCCAATTCTTTGGCCCCCCCCCCCCGAGGGAAAAAACTTTCCAAAAGTTATTTTCCCTATCTTTTTCTATTTTCTATATATGGTTATGAAAATCTAATCATCGCATTGATTTTCTCATTCAATTAAACTAATAGCCATCGAAGTAGAGCAGAAACCCAAAGAGGGAAGTGATCGCATTGGGAACAAGGGAAATATCTCCAGCCTGCAACTAAATCAAGAGAGAAATATCGAAAGGAAAAACTACTTCTTCCCTGGCAGATCGCTCAATACGGAGGGTGCAAGACTACTCGAGAAAAGCAAGTTGAAACCCGAGTAATGAGTAACTACTTGATATTCGACGAGACGCTACTACCGCGTCTCAAAAACGTCAAATTGTTTCAATTTTACACTTAGTTATTTGAGCCGGATGAGAGGAAACTTTCATGTCCGATTCTAGGGGGGGGGGGCACCGCCCGACCTATCCCAATCTTTTTCTTGCTAGGCCCGTGGCCGAAAGGCCCAACCTATTAAGATTGCGGGGTTTGTTCAATTACGAAGACCGATCCTGGAGAAACATGCTTCCCGTTTTTTTCTCCACTCGAAATTATGAAACACTTCAGGGGAACGAAATTGCCACCGGGGGAGATGCCGTCAAAAAAGGATTAACTAGTTTAGATCTGCGAAGTGTCATGGATCGTGCACATTTGGAGTGGCAGGCGCCGACGAGGCAAAGGCCTGTTGGGAATGAATGGGAAGATCGGACAATTCAAAGGAGGAAAGATCTTTTGGTTAGGCGGATGAAATTAGCCAAGGATTTCTTACGGACGAACCTAAAAGCGGAATGGATGGTTTTAGATCTCTCGCCGGTTCTGCCACCTGAATTGAGACCGATAGTTGAATCGTATGAAGGTGAATTAGTTACTTCCGACCTTAACGAGCTTTACAGAAAGGTGATTCATCGAAATAATACTCTTGCCGAATTCTTATCGGGGAGTGAATTCACGCCGGAGGGATTAATTGTTTGTCAAAAGAGACTTATTCAAGAAGCCGTAGATGCCCCCATCGATAATGGTATACGTGGGCAACCAATGAGGGATATTAATAACAGACCCTACAAGTCATTTTCAGAGGTTATTGAAGGCAAAGAAGGGCGATTTCGTGAGAATTTGCTTGGAAAACGGGTTGACTACCCGGGCCGTTTCGTTATTGTCGTAGGCCCGTCTCTTTCGTTACATCAATGTGGATTACCCCGAGAAATGCCAATTGAACCTTTCCAAGTATTTGTAATTCGTAACTTGATCGGATGACATCTCGCCTGTAATCTACGATCGGCTAAAAGTATGATACGAAAGGAAGATCCCATCATATGGGAAGTTCTTCGGGAAGTTATGCGGGGTCACCCCATACTGCTGAATCGAGCACCTACTTTGCATAGGCTGGGTATACAAGCATTTCAACCCATTTTGGTGGAAGGACGTGCCATTCGTTTACATCCATTGGTTTGTGGGGGGTTTAACGCAGATCTCGACGGAGATCAGATGGCCGTTCATGTGCCCCTATCTCTCGAAGCTCAGATTGAAGCTCGTCTTCCGATGTTTTCGCACATAAATTTGTTATCCCCCGCTACGGGCGATTCTGTATCTGTCCCGAGCCAAGACATGCTTCTCGGTCTTTATGTACTAACAATTGAGAATAAGCAAGGAATCTACGGAAACAGACATTCCGTTTTCGTGGTAGGAGATGATGTCCACCCCGCCCCCGCCCGAATACCCCGTTTCGGTAGTTACTACGACATACTCAGAGCCAAGGAATCAAATCAAATTGATTTTTGTAGTTTCTTGTGGCTTCGATGGGAAACTAATTTGGAAATGATTGGTTCGAAAATTCGTGAATTACCTGTTGAATCCCAACATGAATCCTTGGGAACATCTCTTCACCCTTATGATAATTACCAGATTAGAAAGTGTAGGATGGGATCTATCTCAAGTATATATGTACTTACTACGGCTGGTCGCGTTTCATTTAACCAACAACTGAGGGAAGCGGTGCAGGGTGTATCAAAAGCCTCTTCGTATGCTACTTCGCCCGTACCGGATATGGTAACGCGAGACGAAATGCCTATATCCAACCGCAAAAATGAAGAATGAAAAATATTCTAAATAAATACATATTTATTTATTTAATAAATTACTTAGATTCAAATTATTGATTAATAAATGTCACAAAATAAAAAGATGATATATATATATATAAGGTGAGGTTTCTATAATGACGGATCAAACTGAATTGCCGTTCTGCAACGAAACAATGGATAGAGTTGCGATGAGACGACTCATCGGCAAGTTAGTCGTTTGTTTTGGAATTGCATCTACAACAAATATTTCGGATCAAGTTAAAATTTTGGGTTTCCAACAAGCTACGAGAGCGTCTGTCTCATTAAGCATCGACGACCTCCTAGCAGTACCATCCAGGGGATGGCTTGTACAAGACGCCGAGAAATAAGGTTACGTCTCAGAGCGGCATTATCGTTACGGAAGTCTCCATGCCGTGGAGAAGTTGCGTCAATCGATTGAAGCCTGGTACGCTACAAGCGAATGTCCAAAACGAGAAATGAATCCAAGTTTCAAAATGATCGATCCTTCAAATCCAGTCCACATGATGTCTTTTTCAGGGGCCCGGGGAAGTATATCCCAAGTTCATCAGTTGCTTGGAATGAGGGGATTGATGTCGGATCCCCGGGGACAAGTGATTGACCTACCCATTCGAAGAAACCTCCGCGAAGGCCTATCCTTGACGGAATATATAATTTCCTGCTATGGTGCCCGCAAGGGGGTTGTGGATACCGCCGTTCGAACCTCCGATGCTGGATACCCAACACGCAGACCCGTCGAAGTGGTCCAACACATTGCCGTACGCAAGAAGGATTGCGAAACTACCAAAAGCATTGCTTTGCTGAATATCACCCAAGAGAAGCGAGAATCTATTAGAATAATATCATATCAAAAATTGGTTGGACGTGTGCTGGCAGATAACGTCTATTGGGACGTTAGATGTATTGCCACCCGTAATCAAGATATCAGTGATGGACTGGCTAGTAACTCAGTAGCATCGGCCCAGCCAATATATGTAAGATCTCCTTTGACACGTAAAAGCATTTTCCGGATTTGTCAGTGGCGTTACGGTCGGAGTCTTGCTCATTACGATTTGGTAGAGTTGGGGGAAGCTGTTGGTATCATCGCGGGTCAATCCATTGGAGAACCGGGAACTCAGTTAACATCAAGAACTTTTCATACAGGTGGGGTATTTACGGGCGATATCGCAGAATACGTACGAATTCCGTTCAATGGACTTATTAATTCCGATGGGAGGCTGGTTTATCCCACACGTACACGACATGGGCATCCCGCTTGGATGTGTCGGGATAATTCATCCGTTGTTATCAGGAGTTGCGGCGCTACACACAATTTTGTCGTCCCAGCCCAAAGTCTACTTATGGTTCGAAATGGTCAGTATGTCGAAGCGCAGCAAATCGTCGCGGAAGTACGAGCCAAAGAGTTTCCCCTTAAGGAACGTATCCAAAAAGCCATCTACCCAAATTTAAAAGGAGAGATTCACTGGAGTAAGTTTTTGTGGCATGTACGCGATTGTATAGACAACCCCATTCGCGTCGTACGTGAGGCGGGCCATATCCGGATTCTTTCAGGGGCCTGTAGCGATTCCGACGAAAGCTACTTGTTTCATAAAGATCGGGATAGGGTCGGTATAAAGCCCAACTCTCCCGAAAGGAAGTGCAACTATTTCGAAGGAAGTAGCGAAGAAGAAATTGATGCCGTCAACTGCGAAGGTTCTCAAAAAAGTATTCGAGAATTTGGAATCGATCCAAACTATTTTTTAAATTGGTCAAAACCTCCAAAATCTAACTATATTCTATCTAATATCAAAGTGGAGCGGTCCGAAAAAACTGAATTTGTTTCTATATTGCTCGAGAGACAACAGAAAAAGTTTGACGAATCACGTTTTGCAAATATTGATGTTCAGTTAAACAGCATTTCGGATGGAAACGATATCCTTGCTATCTACGAAAAACTCGAGTATCAAACTGGTGTTTCGGGGATTATTAGATATGGTACGATAGAAGTAGAACCCATTGATAAAAATAGCTTCCTTTTTGACGTTAAAGTCGGAAAATTGACTTCCGGCTCATGGTATAGAATAGTCAGAGGAGGCAATTCCTTTCTAATTCCCGAGGAGGCTTATACTACAAATGAACCCCCATCATCTATTTCGGTAACAAACAATACTATTGTAGAAGAAGGCACACGAGTAACTACTACTATTAGTAGTAAAGTAGGTGGACTAATCCGAATCGAAAAAACATTAACAAACGGCATTACGGTAAGAGTATTACCCGGATATATTCACAATCCGGGGAAGGCAACTAGTATACGGAGACAAAATGTTAATTTAATAGAGTCAGGTAATTTGATTATTGGTGGAATCAAAACCAAGGGTTGGGTTTACCTCCAACCGGTTACACTTTACAGGAAAAGAAAGACCTCTGTCTTGGTAAGACCAGTTGTCAAATACGATGTATCTAGCGATTCTTTGATGCAGGGAGTCTTCTGCGCTGATAAGCCGAAAACGCGGAAACGCGCCAAAGTCCAAACCCTACCATGTATCTCCCATAAAAATGGTGGGGAAATCAAAATGATTAATCACGCGACTATTCAATTAATTCGAACTTTTTTAGTGGCTGGGTGGCGAAGACACTTCCGCCAGACTGCCTCTACGGAAAAAAATTATTTAACTCTCGCCAATGTGGGAATCAATAATCTCTTCAGTACTTTCCTTCAGGTTAATTCGGTAGTGTATACCCCCGAACGACGGCTCGGAGTCAGTCAAGTTTCCCAAAATTTGTTGTCTGTCGACAAGCCATTTCTCGCTCAAGTCAATCTATCCAACGACAGCAATTCTTTAATTCTCAAATGTCAAAGCGTTACTGTTCATTCAGTGTCGGAACGTGGTGCATCTTTCCTAACTTTATCACCGTTTGACTTTTATCGCAATAATTCCCTCTCTGATTCAAACAATAATAACTACGAGCAAAAAGTTGGAGAATACTTACCTCAACCAGAATCGGGTATAGTCGGCCCGTACGGTAGTCCGAAAAACGTTTTACTCAGTTCCAAATATGAATCGTTTTCGGAAAAGTATCCAAATCTAACTAGTAAAGAAAGGTCGGTTAAATTTGAAAAATCAAGCCTCACTTGTTGTCAATTAAATTTTGAGGAGGTAGGTTTATCGGGAACTTCATACGCAATTTCCTACTTTTTGGCTACCCCCCATTCGGCGCTGAGCGGGAAAGCTTCCTTCCTAGTAAATTATTTTCCCGATTTTTCGACAGATACGTATTCGGCAGATACGCCGGGCCAACTGCATCGGTATTTAATTGACGAAACCAAATTAACATTGAAATGTCCTATAAATTCTTTTTCAAATAGATTTTTATTGGAAAAGCCAATTTGTCCGACATCAAAATTTTTTAATCGGGGAATACTGCTAATTAATCTAGGACTATTCATCAACGAAAGTCGACATTTCCGTGGAAGTAATGTAGTTCTCCAGTCCGGTCAGGTTGTAGCCATTTACCGAGATTACTTACTAGTCAGAACTGGTAGGACCCTGCTGGCGACCCGGGGAGCAACTCCCCACAAGATATCTGGAGACATCATTGGGAAGGGAGATACATCAATAACATTACCATATGATAGATTGAAATCTGGAGATATTACTCAGGGTCTTCCGAAGGTTGAGCAGCTACTGGAGTCTCGTACCATTGCCTCTATTCCAGCAAGAATCGAAGATCTTTTTGGGAGATGGAGTCGGGGTATTACAAGATTAATTGGGAACCTCCGGAGCCACTTTCTAAGTGCTGGAACAAGTATGGAACGCTGCCAACTGATTCTAATTAATGAAATTCGAGAAGTTTATGAATCTCAAGGAGTACAAATATCTGAAAAACATCTAGAAATTATTATTTGGCAACTAACATCGCGGGTTGTAGCGTCGGAGGAGGGAATAGCCAACGTCTTCTTCCCTGGGGAGCTTGTCGAGTTGTCACAGGCGGAACGGATGAATCGCGTATTGAAAAGACCAATTTTCTATGAACCTATTATACTAGGAATGACAAAGGCATCCCTTAATACTACAAGTTTTCCATCAGAGGCGAGTCTTCAAGAAACTACGCGAGTATTGGCCAAAGCTGCTCTCCGCGGTCGAATCGATCGGTTAAAGGGATTGAAGGAAAATGTTATTCTTGGTGACGTTGTCCCTGTTGGAACAGGTAGTCCAGAAATCGTTTGCCAACTAGAAGTGAGTAAACGAAAGGGGTTTCTTTTGGCAATGGATAGGGATAGTAAGAATTTAAATTGGCGAACAAAATATGATCTGCGCGGTTACCGCGGGAAGCAAAATATCGACACCGATTTATTTATTAATAAGGGATTGAGCCGATCCCTCCCTTATATTAATCTCGGGATAATATAATAGAAAGGGTTACTCGATGCTAAATGAAGTTTTTGCGCGTTTCAACCTGCAAAACTGATCACCAGATTGTAATAATTTATCAAATTTAGTTAAAATGAAACGAGTTTACAGCTTTTTTTATTGGGGGGGGGGGAAGATGCAACAGAAAAATCGGAATATTGAGTTGGAAGGAATGATGGCAGCGGGAATCCACTTTGGTCACCAAACCCAGAAATGGAATCCCAGGATGTCACCCTATATCTTTACGGAACGGAAAGGTGTTCATATCCTCGACCTAACTCAGACTGCTCGTCTTTCATCTGAAGCTTGTGATTTGGTATTCGATGCAGCAGCGGAGGGAAAAGAATTCCCAACGGTTGGTACGAAACATCAAGTAGCTGATTTGATAGCATCAGCCGCAACAAGATCTCAATGTCACTATGTAAATGAGAAGTGGTTAGGCGGTACGTTAACAAATTGGCTTACTACGGAAATGCGTCTTCGCAGGTTTCAATACTTACAAAATGGAGAAAATACAGGAGGGTTCGACTGACTTCCGAAGCAAGAGGCGGCGATTTTGAGGGGATAACTGTTTAAACTGAAGAGGTGTCTAGGCGGAATTCAATATATGTCAGATTTACCCGATATTGCGACAATTACTGATCAACACGAATAATCTATTGCGCTTAGGGAATGTATTATTCTAGGTATTCCCACAATTTGTGTTGTCGATACAGATTGCGATCCGGATCTTGTAGATATCCCAATTCCCGGCAATGACGACGCGCGACCCTCAATCCGATGGATATTGGACAAACCAACACTAGCTATTTGCGAAGGTCGTGCGAACTCAAAGTTTTCCTAGATAAAATAACAGGTGGCAAGGCTGAGAACTGCCTCAACAACTTGTAACGAAATCGCTGGGGGTTTATACCGTAATTGAGGATGCCGCCTAATTTCACCAAAAAAATTCACCAAAAAAAGTAACGTGCCTCTCCTAGTTTAGAATAAGTAATTTGTAGCGATCGCCTCAAATTTTTTAGATAAATTTATCTATTGAGAGGGGGGTATTACGCACATCGAACAACTCCGAATTTATGAGATTGATTATCTGTATCAAGTATCGAGTGTAGAAGTAGGCTAACACTCTTATTGGCAAATAGGAGAATTTCAAGTTCATGCGCAGGTTCTTGTAACTTCCTGGGTCGTTATCGCCTTGTTGCTGGCTCTACCTATTGTAGCCACCAGGAATCTGCAAGTTATACCGACTGGCAGCCAAAATTTCATCGAATATGTTCTTGAATTTATTAGGGATTTAACTAGGACCCAGATGGGGGAAGAGGAATATCGTCCCCGGGTTCCATTTATTGGAACGATGTTTCCATCCATTTTTGTTTCCAACCGGTCTGGTGCCCCGTTTCCCCGGCGAATGGTTCAGTTGCCTCATGGAGAGTTGGCTGCACCTACCAACGATATCAACACTACCGTTGCACTAGCCTTGCTTACATCAGTAGCACATTCTTATGCGGGTTTACACAAAAGAGGTTTTAGTTATTTCGGTAAGTATATCCAGCCAACTCCGGTACTACTACCTATCAACATTTTGGAAGATTCTACCAAACCCCCATCACTTAGTTTTCGACTGTTTGGAAATATTTTGGCTGACGAGTTGGTAGTAGCTGTTCCCGTCTCCCTAGTACCTTCAATTGTTCCTGTACCCACGATGCCTTTAGGATTATTTACAAGTGCCATACAGGCTTTGATTTTTGCTACTTTGGCTGCAGCTCATATCGGGGAATCCACGGAGGGCCACCACTAATTTGGTCGGGTTGAGTCATTTCAAAATAATATAGTAACCACAAAATATTTCTCTCGAGAACCAGTCATTGGGTCGCTATAGTGGAAAAAAACTGTTTTCGTGGTATCATGCTATAGTGGTACGAGATCCGTGCTGCCTCCTCCTCCACTCCGAATAGTAAAAATAAAGACGGGCGGGGGGGGGGGGGGGTAAATTAGAAATCCCGCATGGTCCTCCAAATTTAACTTGAACCATTTAAGATTTTGAATAGGAAATAATTAGTTATTTTCACCGTCAAGCTCATATTCTTAATAAAGAATATGCGAGGTGTATGGGAAGCAATTTATGTCGTTTTCGCGTTTCCTGTTTGAACCGATTTAGATCTCAGCTGGACCGACGTCACAGCATATGAGATGAAGTTTATTACTTGCGCTGAAGCTGGAATAGACATATTTTGGTAGGTGGTAATTACTACTACCAAATATTCAAATATTTTCGATCCAATTTTATTAAATTAGCTGGGAAGTAGCACCGATTGACGCAGAGGGTAAGTGTGTCCTTCTTTCTTGTGCTTCATTATTTTTCCAAATTCAACATTAGGTATACGGTATAACGGTATACGGGTATTATGTTACACCACATGATTAGTTTTGATCAGACTCGTGTAGAATTGATTTCTCAAATAGCATTCACTAGAAAGTCTTCGTTGCGCCAAGTCTAGTTAATACCCAACGAAACAAAACAAGATTGATTAACGTAAATAAATTAAGAGGAGACTAATACGAATCCATCGATTTCTGCTGCTTCTGTCATTGCTGCTGGGTTAGCTGTAGGCCTTGCCTCAATTGGCCCGGGTGTCGGCCAGGGAACTGCTGCAGGTCAGGCAGTCGAGGGTATCGCGAGACAGCCAGAAGCAGAAGGCAAGACACGAGGTACTTCATTATTGAGTTTAGCTTTCACGGAAGCTTTGACAATTTACGGATCAGTTGTAGCTCTAGCTTCGTCATTTGCCAATCCATTTGTTTAACCTGTTTGTAATGAGGAGTAGCCCGCCTGGTGCACCCCTCTCTCCCCTCCCCCAAACTGTTTTCAAATCAGTAGCGAGTCGGGAGGGAGGGGCCTTGTGGGAAGTCGATGCCCCATCTACCCAACCGAATACCTGCCGCGTTTATTTGTAACCCCCCCCTTTCGGGTAAACCAATATAAGTTGCCAAAATTGATGACTCGGAAAATGTTGTTCGCATCGCGATTTTCCTTCGACTTTATTTGTAATTTGCTACCTCCTCCCAGGCTGGACCAGAAGTTGTTTAAATCTTGCAAAACCTTCCAGGAGGGAAAGGATTACGAGAAGTGTAAGTGAGATCGCTGCTCCCTTAAGTGATTGGACTCTTGCCGCAAGTATTGGCTTAAATACCAATATCTTGGAAATAAACTTAATTAACTTAATTTTAGTGGTAGGTATATTGTTTTACTACGGAAAGGGAGTGTGTGCGAGTCGTATATCCGAGTGAGATAACTGTTTTTTTCAGTTGTGCCCAGAGGTAAAGGTGCAAAACCCCGACGAATTCCCCGCAAATAAGTGTTATGCAGGAACCAGAGCATTCCGTGTAATCGATGAAATTTTCACCTCCATTGACCGATTCTCGGGACTGTCGTCAATATGGTTAAAGCCAAATTGCTTAAAGTCTTGGCAAAATTAGGGTTTTCCTTCCCCTACCGCGTAAGCCAAATCGCGATTGGAAACGCATCATTTCGGTATATGACGCTCATATCAACAATACTTTGATTCGTACCACTTAAGATACCTCCGTAGGTAGATATATAGAAATCAAAGTTGATTTAGCTCAATCTTCTTCAATTTGCTGAATAGACAACCCATACAAGATGAATACCACTCGGAAAAAGCGGCTCTCAAATAATTAATAATTTTATGGGAGAGTCCTCAAATTTTTTCCTCCTTCTCAAATATTGATTATTCCATCTAAACCTACTTGAGATGAATCTTATTATTTAACGGAGAAGATAAGGAGGCAAGCCCGCAGGTTGAAACATTATCCGTTGGATCCTACCGATTTCTCGGTAGAAATGGGCAGGAAAGCCGAATGGATCGAAAAATCCATGTTCGGTTTGGGAAGAGATTATCAGTCTCCGAGAATCAGAGATCTGTAATCCACTTTCATTGATCAATTTCTTAGATAATCGCGAAAGAACAATTTTGAATACAATTCGGGATGCGGAAGAGCGTCATGAGGAAGCTACTAAAAAACTTCAGAAGGCTCGTATTCGCCTGCAGCAAGCAAAAGTTAAAGCAGATGAGATCCGAATCAATGGACTTACGCAGATGGACAGGGAACAGCGGGATCTCGTTGATGCAGCCGACAAAGATTTAAAGGGGTTGGAAGATAGTAAAAATTTTGCAATTCGTTTCGAGAAGCAACGCGCTATCGAGCAGGTTCGGCAGCAAGTTTCTCGACTAGCGTCCGAAAGGGCTCTAGAGGGTCTAAATAGTCGTCTGGATAATCAACTGCATCTACGAGTGATTGATTATCACATCGGCCTGTTCAGGGCCTTGAGAAACAAACCCGATTAGTTCCAAAATCACTACCGTCTCATTAAAAAACGGGTTTTATTTTTATTTCCCCCCCCTCCAGTAATATCTTATCTTTTTGGCAAACATGGTAATAAATATTCGACCCGACGAAATTAGCAGTATTATCCGCAAACAAATTGAAGGGTATGTCCCGGAAGTAAAGGTTGTTAACATTGGTACCGTACTTCAAGTCGGAGATGGGATTGCCCGTATTCACGGACTCAACAAAGTAATGGCTGGCGAATCAGTGGAATCTGAGGATGGTACAGTAGGGATCGCTCCGAATCCGGAATCTGATAATGTTGGGGCTGTACCGACGGGTGATGGTTTGACGATACAAGAGGGAAGTTCTGTAAAAGCGACGGGAAAGATTGCCCAAATACCAGTCAGTGACTCGTTTTTGGGTCGTGTCGTAAATGCCTTGGCCCAACCTATCGATGGGAAAGGTCAAATCCCAGCTTCTGAATTTAGGTCGATTGAATCCCCCGCTCCGGGGATTATTTCGAGACGCTCCGTATACGAACCTTTACAAACAGGTCTTATTGCTATCGACTCCATGATTCCTATAGGTCGCGGTCAGCGAGAATTAATTATTGGCGACAGACAGACTGGTAAAACAGCAGTAGCTACAGATACAACTTTGAACCAGAAGGGCCAAAATGTTATATGTGTCTACGTAGCCATCGGTCAAAAAGCTTCTTCCGTAGCTCAGGTAGTGGATACCTTTCAAGATCGCGGCGCCATGGGATATACAATTGTGGTGTCAGAGACCGCGAATTCTCCAGCTACTCTGCAATATCTCGCTCCTTATACGGGAGCAGCTTTAGCCGAATACTTCATGTATCGCAAGCAGCATACCCCGATTATCCATGACGATCTTTCCAAACAAGCCCAAGCTTATCGACAAATGTCTTTGCTGTTAAGAAGACCACCCGGTCGAGAAGCATATCCGGGAGATGTTTTTCACCCACACTCTCGTCTCTTGGAGAGAGCAGCTAAGTTAAGTATCCAATTAGGGGAAGGTAGCATGACGGCTTCACCTATCGTTGAGACACAAGCGGGGGATGTCTCGGCTTACATCCCTACCAATGTTATTTCTATCACCGACGGTTAAATCTTCTTATCAGCAGATCTATTTAACGCTGGGATTCGACCAGCGATAAATGTGGGGATTTCTGTATCTAGAGTGGGTTCCGCAGCTCAAATAAAAGCTATGAAACAGGTGGCTGGCAAGTTGAAATCGGAATTGGCACAATTCGCAGAATTGGAGGCTTTCGCGCAATTCGCCTCTGATCTCGATAAGACTACTCAGAATCAGTTAGCTAGAGGCCAACGATTGCGTGAACTGCTTAAACAGTCTCAATCAGCCCCATTATCGGTCGAGGAGCAAGTGGCCACCACTTACACTGGAGTCAACGGATATCTGGATGTATCAGAGGTTGAACAAGTCAAACGCTTCTTGGTTCAGTTACGCGAGTATGTAATAACAAATAAACCTCAATTCGGTGAAATTACTCGTTCCACAAAAGTGTCTACGGAACACGCGGAAATACTTTTGAAGGAAGCAATTAAGGAGTCGACAGAAATTTTTCTATTGCAAGAGAAGTGAGTGAAAAGGTTGCATATTACAACCGGGGAGTGACTCTCAAGCATTACCCGATCACTTCTACTTCATCTACGCCGACATAGTCACCCCAGATGCGGAATTACGTCCAATAGGATTTGAACCTATACCTAAGGTTTAGAAGACCTCTGCCCTATCCATTAGACGATGGACGCCTGTTCCCCCCCCCCCTGGTTAGTTACAAATTTGTCGACGGATTAATCCCCAAATCGTGAACAAACAATAATTGTAGTTTGTTCACGACGCAATCCACGGATGAGAGATTAATTCAACATTAATTCAACTAGGGCTCCGAGATTCCTAGTATCAACAGCGGGTAGCGGGAATCGAACCCGCATCAGTAGCTTGGAAGGCTAAAGGTTATAGTCGACGGCAACAAGTGGCTGTGACGTCGCTAATCCAGAACCGAACGTGGTAGTTTCCGTCCATTCGGCTCCTTTATGGAAAGGAGGGATCAATAGTGCGAAACTGAGGCAGAACTTGTCTAAACATACCAACCTAGTTAAACAAAACAACTACAAAACGGGCGGGTTGTCCCTTCTGCCTTAATTGGAGGGGGCACTTTTTGAAGTTATTTTTCCGGGGATCGATACTTTTCCTATGTTGGAATATTTGGCAGCTTACCCCCCCCCCCCCCCACACACACAACTGTTTGAAGAGGAGGGAATCACCCCACTTTGAGTAAGTGGTATCCGTAAAATCTATGTCAGTCTCGCCTACGGTTTATTCGTATAGCATCGATAAACTTCTTAGATCATCCCTCAAAAAGAAAAAAAAATTAGCTTTATCAATTGCCTCTTTTCTTCTTTTACTTACTTCGTTCTTTATTTTTACTTTTAAAAATCCTTAGGGAAATATTTTCCACCGAGTCTTGGAAGCAATTTTTGCCGCTTAATTCTAAAAGTGCGGGATAATCCTGATAAACCAGAATCAATCTATTTCTAACTTTCAGGCTTGGTTTTTTTTTTCAAGGTTCAGTGACGATGAAACAAATATTTTAGATGTCTACCCATAGATTCTTTTTTTTTACCCCACGAAATCATCCCCGTTTTCTTGCATACCGAGATAATCCTGCTTCGTCACTAACCGGTACGACTTCCGAAGTACAGGAGTAACAGGAATGGCGCATTCTCTCCCCACACTACTACCAGTAACTAGTAGGGAGAAATAGATGTACTTCTGTAAAAATAAAGCTTTTTGATTTAGCTGAGATGCTGTTTGAGAGATCCCTTAACTATTAAAATCAATATAATACGAATCACACTTTTACCACTAAACTATACCCGCGACGGTACATCCGCATTATACGAGCTATCTTTAGATTGGTGAGGCATTCCAAACGTGCTTGCATTTGATTATAGGAGGAGCTCCCCCCCCCCTCCATCTTACCCATTCCTACTTATTTTTGTATATGTATATCTATATACGGAATTGGTATTCATTTAGTGGTTGCGCCGCCCACGTCAAAGATTACCCCTTCGAGCTGCCAACAGTGCAATTACTAAGGGCCCTGATGCAACTATCAACGCCAAGATAGCAAGTTGCGCAATTATTTCTAGATTCATTATCCCTCCTTCTATCGTTTCTTTATAAATCTATCTTTATATCAAGAAATTTTTTCACTTATCCGAAAGAAAAAATGGGGAGGTGGGAGAAACTGATGACATCAAATTCGTAAAGCAAAATTATTCTGCTACGCCTCTGAAACAAGCATTTTACCTGCAAAATTGACTATTGCGTCGCATTAGCAATCATTTTGGTTTAGTTAACGGAAGCAAATTTTCCAATTTGCCAAAATTGTCCAGGCTAGAAAACAGGGAATCCATCTTGGGCGAGATTTTTAGTTTGTATCCAATAGATTTGGTTACGAATTTCAATTTCGTACTTTACGTCGTAAAAAGAGGAGGGGGCTGGCAGAAAGCAGAAATTTAAAATGTTTACTCAGAAGTAATTCGGAGTTTGACTCCGTCGAATCAAGTAATATACACGCGGGCAAGGCCATCCCTTCCACAAACCGTATTGTAGCTGTAAATTGTAGGTATAGACTTACAACCCAACTTCGCGTTAAAATTGAGCGGAGAGACAACCCCAGCTGTTTGGAGAGATGGCCGAGGGGTCTAAAGCGGCGGATTGCTAATCCGTTGTACAAATCATATGTACCGAGGGTTCGAATCCCTCTCTCTCCTATCTTAGTAAATTGGTTAAACTGGTGGATTGATAAACTTATCTCAGCGAGGCAACTAAAACGTTGATTTCTACCTAATCCCCACGGCCAGGGTTTCGTCCAGGATCATTTGATAAAAATCCGAAAACGAAGAGAGATACGAAAAAGATCACTACTGCATAGACAAATAGTTTGAGGGTAAGCATGATAACATCTCCATGTTTTTTAGAACCGGGGATAAAATAAACCGGAACAGCTTCGTTTCGTTTGGAACATCTATTTATCTCTATCTTTTTCATTTGGTTGGAAATACCGCTACGACTTCTTCCTCCAATTGACAAAAGAGAAAGAACCCGGCTTTCGTGAGACATGGCGAGACGTTACGTCACCAAATGAATTATATCTGTAATATTCAATAGTTCGTTTTTTTTTATTCTTACTTTAATTGGTAGAGATAAAAATCGAATAAACATTCAACTCATTAGAAAACTTATGTTTATCAATCTTGGGTAAGCCGCGAGCATCCAAATTTTTTTTTTCGAGATAGAAATGAATACGTCGGTACCGATATCTCTAACCGTAGATGCCATATACTATCTAAGAGGATTGCAACTTACCAAATTTGGTTTTCTGCTTAAATTGGAGCTACCCCCCCCCCCCCCCTTTTTTTTTTCCTAACCTCAATGACAATGTCTTTTTCTTCGCTGCGTAAGGAACGGGGCATTCCAAAATTGAGCAACTCCCTAGTACTTATTATCGAAAACTAACTGCGGCTTGCCAAACGAAGGCCAGGAGGAGAAAGAACACCGGTATTACCGGCATTACATCCACAATTGGATCGAAGATTGCATAAGCTTCGGGTGATTTGGCAAAGGAAGCATCATTGAGGTGAATAGAATTTTCCAGATAGGTGTCATACAAAACTATCATCTTGATTCTCCAGTGATGTAACAAGTAATTTCGCCCCGACATGGTTACACATCACCTCTCAATTGGTTGACCCGTCAGGTATGTATTATTATATGCTCCCCATTCAATTAATTTGGATTCGCCAAATCAAAACCTTACCGGATCAAAATGATATCTGACTGGGTTTCTACTTCAATATCCCTTTTCAGTTAGTTTTCTGAAGTAACAGTAGTTCCAAACTACTCCAATCTCCCTTCGTTGCTTCTCTCTTCTAACCGAGCAGGTAGTTAGAAAAGCCGGTTGACAGGAAACTCAAAGTGTGGGATAGTCATCATACCCATCAGTTGTGGGGCGTGGCCAAGCGGTAAGGCAGCGGGTTTTGGTCCCGTCACTCGGAGGTTCGAATCCTTCCGTCCCAGATTTTTTTCCTAAAAAAAAATTCCCGCATTCTCACATACTAGAAATTAGAGAAGTTATAAATCTTACCTACCTCTAGCTTCGATTCTCTACCTACCCCCCTCCCCCGATATACCCAATGTAATAGTTCCACTTGGTGGGTCTTCCAGTTTATATTATGATGATAAGCCGCATATAGCAATAGATCCCCTTATGATGCGAAGTAACAAAATGATATCAAAACCAAACTATGAAATTAGCTTATTGGATGTATGCTGGACCCGCCCACATAGGCACTCTACGGGTAGCCAGTTCCTTCAGGAACGTACATGCTATAATGCATGCCCCTTTGGGAGATGACTACTTCAACGTAATGCGTTCCACGTCGGAAAGGGAAAGGGATTTTACCCCAGTAACTGCTAGTGTAGTGGACCGCCACGTATTAGCACGTGGGTCTCAGGAAAAGGTTATAAATAACATAAGCCGAAAAGATGAGGAATAACACCCCGACTTAATCGTTTTAACACCTACGTGTACCTCTAGTATTTCACAGGAGGATCTACAAAATTTTGTAGATCGAGCTTCTTTGTCTTCCGAGTCTGATGTAATTCCCGCGGATGTTAATTACCACCGAGTCAATGAGCCTCAAGCGGCGGATAGAACCTTGGAACAAATAACTCGATTTTATTTGGATAAGGCTCTTAAACGAAGTAGCTTAGATCGATCCGTGACAGACGTACCTTCAGCAAATATTATAGGGATTTTTACCTCGGGGTTCCATAATCAGCATGACTGTCGCGAATTGAAACGTCTACCTGGAGAATCGGGAATTTTGGTCAATCAAGTAATCCCAGAGGGAGGGTCTCTAAATTATTTGAAGGATTTGCCAAGAGCTTGGTTTAATACAGTTCCTTATCGTGAAGTGGGCTTGATGACAGCAACTTTCTTGGAAAAAGAGTATGGAATGCCTTACATATCTATAACTCCCATGGGAATTTCAAACACAGCCGACTTCATTGCACAGATTGGAAAGCTTGTGAATGTGTGGGCTTCCGTGCTGTCAGAAAAGAGGCTTAACTACAAACCATACGTCGAAAATCAAACTAAATTTGTTTCCCAAGCTGCTTGGTTTTCAAAGTCTATTGATTGTCAAAATTTGGCTGGAAAAGAAGCAGTAATCTTTGGCGATGCAACTCATGCAGCCTCAATTACGAAAATACTCGTTAAAGAAATGGGAATTCGTGTCAGTTGCCCAGGCACGTATTGCAAGCATGATGCGGAATGGTTCAATGAGCAAGTTCAGGGTTTATGTGATGAAGTTATAGTTACGGAAGATCATACCGAGGTTGGAGATACGATAGCCCGTATCGAGCCCTCTGCCATATTTGGAACTCAAATGGAACGTCATATTGGCAAACGTATTGATATTCCGTGTGGAGTCATTTCCTCACCAGTTCATATCCAGAATTTTCCTCCGGGATATCGACCTTTTTTAGGTTACGAGGGAACCAATCAAATAGCCGATCTAGTTTATAATTCATTTAATCTGGGTATGGAAGATCATTCGCTGGATGTTTTCGGAGGGCATGATACCAAAGGGGTAAGTACCAAGTCTCTATCAACAGACAGGAGGGATATTAATTGGAACCCCGAAGCTGAGTCGGAACCAAATAGAATTCCTGGTTTCGTAAGGGGGAGGGCCAGAAAAAATACCGAAATCTCCGCAAAACGAAACAATATTCCAGAAATTACAATTGATGTAACGTATGCGGCTAGAGAAAAATCAAGCTCTTAATTCAATTTGATAAATTGGACGGGTAATCATTTGACATAAGTTCTAGTTCATTTAATTTCATTCTGGTAATGCGTGAGAAAGTTAGTACCGGAAACATCAGTCGGAAATGCTTTAGCAGTAAGTATTTAACAGGAAAATAATTCTCGGTTTTTAGATATTATGGTAAAACCCCGCTTGAAGCGACATGGTAAAAAGCAACGTGTGACTCGAACATCGAGATCGTCTTCGCGGAGTCTGGTATCCGCCGGTTCTACCCAAAGGGTGGGGCGTTCTCACTTCGACATTTGTTAAAACCCATTATCCAATGAAACTTGAAGAATATATAGCTATTTGAATCTATTTCTATTTTCAGAGGGAAGTTCTATCTATGGTTATTTTCGCGAAATAGCGCGACCAAACCTCATCAGTATGTTACCTTGTATGTTCTTATCGGGGACTGAAAACTGAATTTTGACGAGGTTGGCTTAGTCTTACCGGGCTCAGACGAACCAACTGCCTCTTATCAATTGAGTTTTACTTCGTCTACGACCTGGAGCAGAGAACAGGTCTGTAAAGACACTTATTGGACATAATTTTTTAAGGGTCGCTGGGGATGGGTTCTGCTGCTACCGACTCCCAATTTGGAAAACCCTCGGGGTTAGGCCTAAACCTAAGGATTCTCAAAAATCGATCTACGAACGAGGGGATTTTCGACATCCAGTTGAACTTATTAGTAGGTAAATAGATACAAAAGAGGTGGGGGGGGGGCCTGTCTTCCCATTCACCTTATAATAAGGTTTTTTACAGAAGGATAATTTGTAAGGAGATAACTCAAGAAATGGGAGATTATTTGCGTCGTACACATATGAGTTAGAAGTATTCTTCCACAATTGGATAGAATAGTTAGTTATCTATTCAATGAAAGTTGTGCTCTAAGCCGTACGAATTCAACGTTTCATATACGGCTTTGCTGGGGGGGGGGGGGCTCCGCCCTGCGTACACCCGCCTATCCTGATAGGTTACTTACCGAATAATTGCGATCGACAGCCAATCTCGGAGAGAAGGGAAAGCCATCAGGGAGGTTGGTTTTTACAACCCCCGCAAGGAGCAAACCCAGTTGGATCTTTTTGCTATTACCGCTCTCCTAAAAGAAGGGGCGCAATCAACAGAAACTGTTCGTGGTATTTTGAAACGGGCGAAGTTGCCTGAACAAGTCGGAATCAATCTCTAATTAGAAATCGAAATTTAGGAGAATCTAATGGGCCCAGCTTATAGCTCTTTTCAGGTGCTTTTGTATTACCCCTCTCTTTTACTTATACTCTACCTCTATGCCGTATTTGGCATTCCCTTAAAGAGTAAAATATTTCGGAGAGACTACTGGTTTTCCATCAAAACCTCTTTTGAAAGAAGTGATATCGGACATATCTTTACGGGTGTGATGAAAAGTTGGAAGAGGGGGAAGAGACGCAGGTAGTTCAAGCCGTTGAGGCGATTACTACCGGGACAACTTCTTCGACAATTCGTTTCTTTTTTTCACCCAACATTGGGTTAGGGGTTGACCGGCGGTTTCACACCATACTTTTGGTCCAACTCCCCATGATTTTTATCAAAAGATGGTTGCAGCTCGGCACTTTACCGAGGATCAAGTCGATAAATATGTCATTTGGGCGGATGCTTCCTCGACAAAAAACAAATTGGTAAGTATTTACTGCATCAGTAAGTATTTACTAATTTGGATTTCACATCAGTTGATTAAACAGATGATTCAGCTTTCTTGATTACAATGTTTTAGCTTAGACGATTGTAGTTTTCTCACTTCACTTATATAATGAAAATAAAGCTATTAACAAATTGAATTTATTGGATAAAATTCATTACGAATTATAGCAATGCTTGGGAGGTCTTGTGATGAAGACAACTTCTGGATCCCTTACTAAATATGATGTATTACACAAAAGCGAAAGGCTTAGCACTAGTCAAGATTGTTTCCCATATCTACCTCTTCTCCTATTTAGGGATAACTTTTACTCAGTCACTTATAAGTGTTGTTTAGGTAGACGAGACCCTGATTTAGTATTCGGGGCGTGTAGTGCAGCGGCAATAAAGCGTTCAATTGATAGTGTGCGTTACCAAGATTATTCAGATATTTTTTATTCAGAATTTGTTTGAAAATGAAGCAGTCAACTTAACGTGGATTTATATCTTCATGTACTCCTACAAACAATATGTATAATTTCGGCGAAACCTCTTTTGTGCAGGTTAACTGCTGAAACAAATAACAACTCGAAAATGTCACAGTCTATTCATTCACTATTTCTATTTCTGGAAGACAGATTACCAAAATCTAGCCACGTTTTAGAGATAGAAATGCCGCGGAATCTTCATTTAGAAACTCCAGTTCGCTTGTTTCGTCGACGAATTCGGGATGTGCCACTTCCACATCTACTAAGGACAGTTTTTCACACATACAAAACTTTGCATGGAAAGTTTATTCAGATTCAGTCTTGGAAACGAAGGGAAAGAAGAAGTATCGATATGCTACTCCAAAATTTTTATACCTACGAAATTGACTTGATGTTGCTAGTTTTATGGACACGAATATATAAGCCACACCCTAACTATTTCATATATCTCGATCATAATAACATGACTAGAAAGAAAATACGTGTTTCTGAATATAATTCTCGATTAGACGCAATAAGTGTCGACTGCCGCCTCATTCGAAGTTTGTGCATCCACTTTGGGAGATATAAAAACAGATCTCTCGTGGCTTTTCATGGAACTCAATCTTTCGCAAAAAAATGGATTTATTACCCCTCGACATTTCTTAGATTTCATTTCCATCATCCAATTGACTTTACTCAAATAGGTGTCAATCTGTTATCCGTCAGTTGTGTTTCATTCTTGGGTTACACCTCATCTATTCAGTCAGTCTCTAAAAACGTCCAGGTCGAAACCACAGCAGATTCCTGCAGCAGCATTTCGGTTGAAAAAGAAATTCACCCCCGGATTCCAACTTTGCTACTAGTTAGGCTTTTGGAGGAAGAAAAGTTCTGCGACAGTACTGGACGTCCAGTTAGTAAATTAGCCCGGGCTGTATTAGCAGATGATGAGATTTTGAACAGATTTGTAAAAATTTGGAATACTTTTTCTTTGTATCACGGTGCTTCAGTAAATCGAGATGGATTGCGTAGATCGAGATATATATCACGACTTTCTTGCGATAGTACGTTGGCAGGTAGACATAGAAGTACAATACGTCTTCTGCGACGTAGATTTGATCTAGAATTACCAAAAAAGGTCTCCACCTCTAATAAGCTCACCTCCTCAAAAAAAAATCGAAGAATTTGGCATTTAAGCCTAAGTCGATCTATTTCGTCGACATTTGTTGCATCGAAAATGCAATTTCAGTAAAAAAAAAATATGTTTGAAGTTTGTCCCCCCCCCCCCCTTCAACTCAATTTACTAAAACTCGCTACCAAATTGATTTGATGCGGGAAAGATAGGAATTTTTCGCTTTTGCAATTTCCATAGTCACCTAGATACGAAAGTACTTGACTTCCTAATTTCGTTCCGAAATCGGTGTGGCAGAAGGTTACCCACTCCCAAATATTATCCTGATTTTTATTACGAATTACAATAATTATCCTTCTTCGGATTTCTTATTCTTACTGGGCAATCTGTCAATTTTGCCAGAATGTTTTCTGATTATCAGTTTAATTGCAGTTATTGCGATCGATTTATCAAACAAGGGGAGAAATACAATTCTGCTTCACAGAATTTCGTTAATATCTATGTCAATTAGCATGGTTGCCTCACTATGGCAATGGAGGATTCACTTCGTCCCAATCGCTTTTGATGATTGTCATATCAGCAATTTTAGTTATATATTTAGATTTTTTATGTTGATTTGTTCCCTATTATCTGTTCTGTTGTCAGTTGATTACATACGATGCTCAAAAACGGTTTTGGCAGAATTTTCGTCTTTCGCATTAACTGCAGGTTTGGGTGGGATGGTTCTGTGCCGGGCAAATGACTTGGTCACTCTCTACGTGGCGTTGGAATTTTCAAGCCTATCTTCCTGCTTTTTGTCTGGATATACAAAAAAGGATATAAGATCGAACGAAGCAACTACGAAATTTTTACCGATGGGTGGAGCGAGTTCGTCTTTTCTGCTACATGGTTTCTCCCCGTTGTATGGAATTTCCGGCGGACAGCTTCAGCTTGATAAAACAGCCGATGGACTCCCGCTGAGTCAGTATATCGTTGTACTTTACACCTCCGTTGCGTTTATTATAGCCGGAACGGCGTTCAAACCCTCTCTCGTCCCGTTCCATCAATGGACTCCTGATGTATACGAAGGAGTGTGATTCGTTCAAAAGGCAATTTAGTCATTACAAGTGATTAGGCTATATCATTATTGTTTTTTGCAACGTCCTGTAAGCGCGCGGGAAGACAAAAATTTCCCTGCATTTAGGTTAGTAGTTGCACCAATAAATTGCTCTTGCCGTACCGCAGTTTTCGATAATTATTCGACCGATAGCGTGCGAGTAAAACAGAGGCAAGTCGTGAAACTTAGTAGACCCCTCCTCTATTTCGTATCTATTCATCTACATTTTCTTATTTCCATTTTCACACAGATTTTTTCACGAAGCTTTTTCCTTATTATGGGTAGATTCCGACGAAATTACTGGTTCATATGGATTTAGCCAAAGATCCAGTTCATTTATATGTACCCCCGTTTTTTCCCACCTGTTGATGGAAAATTGATGGCTCGATCCTTCGGAAGCTACGGATAAACTCCTTCAACTTGAGAAATCACCCTAAGATAGAATTGATTTAACAAAGAGGTATACGCGCATTTC